TAAAAAACTCTCATACGAAAAAATTTATTAAATTTTTCAACCTCTTACTTTTTTTATCTAAAAAAAGTATTACTAATTGAGGACTTTGTTCCAACATAAAAAAAGTTACACTTTTTTTATGTGATTTCTTTTTTTTTTATGCAAAAAAAAAAATCAAAATTGGAATAATTTTGAGAGGATAAAAAAAATTTATTAAATTTTTTCAAGAGTGTACTTATAAAAAAGGTTAACCTTTCTTATGTTGAAAGGTTTTCTGTTAGTGTTTTTTTTAATCAAAAAAACACTAACAGAAAACAATGAAAAAAATTTGATAAATTTTGATTTTTTTTTTCATAAAAAAAAGAAACTTGTTTTTTGCTCGAGCAAGTAAATGGGGGATCCAGGTGCTTTCCTTTGATTCTAGGGTTTATTTCTAACAATTAGAATAAATCAGTAGAACCTTTTTAATTAATCACAAAAACGTAAATTAAAAATAAAAAGGTAATCAGGAGTAAAATTTTTTTATAATTACATTTAGAATAAAAAGAATCACATTTAATTTAGTCTAAATCCAAGTCACAGGGAGGAACTAAAGAAAATAAAAAAGAAAGGGATTGTTTCAACAACAAACATTTCATGTAATGAAAAAATTTTTCAATTGTTTTTTTTTACAAAAAAAAATCACTAGATACTTTTTGGTCTAAGAACGTAAAGAAAAAGAATTTGAAAAGGTGCCAACAAAAAAAGGTCCTTTGCCTAAATTTTGTGGAAACCCTGATGAAACCACTCATTAAATTTTTCAATCTCCTTTTAAACTAATTTTTCTAGTCGTCGTAGTTTTTTTTGGAAACGATCGGATTCGAACCGATGACATTATGCGTGCAAAGCATACATTCTACCAACTGAATTACGTCCCCTATAAAAATTTCTAGGCCAATTTTTGTAGTTTTTAAAAAAATTTAATAAAATTTTTCATTATCTGATCTCAAAATTAGTCTAATTTTGATTTTTTTTTTTTGCATAAAAAAAACAAAATTTAATAAATTTTTTTTCTTTTTTTTTCTGATCTTTTTTTTCATTCTTTTTTTTCATTCTTTTTTTTCTCAAAAAAAAAGAATGAAAAAAAGTAAATATTTTCTCCTTAAAACTTTTACTAATGTTTTTAAGTGAATTTCTTAACCGGTAAAAAACAAAATTAAAAATTTTTTAAAGAATTGAATGAAATTTCAGATGAAAAAAAAACAAGCTCTATCGATCTCATTTACGGATGACAGGACTCGAACCTGTATGACTTAAAAGTCCCAGGGCCTAAACCTGGTATGTATACCAATTCCACCACACCCGCATTGTTTTATTTTTTTCTGCTTTTTATCCAGATTCACCCAATGAAAAAAAATCTATTAAATTTTTTCATCATTGGAGATTTTAACAAAAACCACTCAAAACCTACGAAACTTCTCTTTTTAAGTGCTTTGATTCCACGTCAAACAAGTGATCAAAGACTTGTTCTTCTTTTTGACATTGGTTAGTGTTGGAAAAAGTCTTTGAGATTGTAAAATTTCACAAATTTTACATCTAGTTTGATTTTTTTTCTCTTTGACTTCTTTTTTTCCCAAAGGAAAAAAAGAAAGAGCATTTGTTTTTTTTTGTCATAAAACTACACTTCTTTTTTTCTCCAAAGGAACAAAAGACCAAAGGAAAAAAAGAAATGATGAAAAAATTTATTAAATTTTTTCACAAGGTATTAGAAATGGTAAAAACTTACTTCACAAAATTACTAGAATTTACTACCAACTTGCTTTAGTAATCCCCATTAATCGCCCCTGAGAGGCTAATTCACGGAACTTGATGCGGGAAAGACCACAAAAACGGAGCACTGAATGGCCACGCCCAGTTAAAACACACCTGTTTTTTACTCGAGTTTTAGAGGTATTTCGGGAGAATTTATTCAATAGGTTGATACTTTTGTAACGAACATCTTTTGGAACGGTTAAGTCATGTATAAGGCTTAACAGTTGGAGTCTTTTCAATTCATAATTTGAAACTAAAATTCTTTTTTTTTTGTCACGTTCTATCAAATTAGTCATAATAGTTTTTATTTTAAGGTTTTTTAAAAGTTACAAATTTTTATCTAAAAACAATGCAAAATTATAACCACGAAAAAAAAAGCATTTATTTAAATAAATGCTTTTTTTTTTCATTTTTTTTTATATCTTCTACATAATTTTTCAAGGTTTTTCGTCCTCCATTTTTAATGGAGAGAAACCTCCATTTTTAATGGAGAGAAACCTCCATTTTTAATGGAGAGAAACCTCCATTTTTAATGGAGAGAAACCTCCATTTTTAATGGAGAGAAACCTCCATTTTTAATGGAGAGAAACCTCCATTTTTAATGGAGAGAAACCTCCATTTTTAATGGAGAGAAACCTCCATTTTTAATGGAGAGAAACCTCCATTTTTAATGGAGAGAAACCTCCATTTTTAATGGAGAGAAACCTCCATTTTTAATGGAGAGAAACCTCCATTTTTAATGGAGAGAAACCTCCATTTGGTTCTCAAAATTATTCTAATTTTGAGAAAGAGAACAGCTTTGAAAAAATTTGAGAAATTTTTCTTTCTCAAAATTATTCTAAGTTTGATTTTTTTTTATTCTTTTTTTTGAGAAAAAAAAGAATAAAAAAAAAAAATTTAATAAATTTTTTCAACAGGTATTTTTTCTTTTTATTAGATTTCTTTTTAGTGAAAAAAGCATTTCAATTTCAAAACTTTGAGCATTTAAGGTAAATAGTCAAAACTAAGTAAGACGCCAGAAACTAAAACAACCCACGCTAAAGAAAGTGGCAGTAAAACCTTCCATCCTAAGCGCATTAATTGATCATAACGGTATCTAGGGAAAGCTGCTCGAACCCAAATAAATGAAAACAAAAAAAAAGTCACTTTAAGTCCAAACCAAAAAATCCCAGGTACCCAATGAAAAACCACAAAATCAAATGGGGGTAACCATCCACCTAAAAAAAACAAAGTGCATAAGCTTCCCATGACAATCATGTTTGCGTATTCACCCAAAAAAAAAAGCGCAAAACCCATAGACGAGTATTCCACGTTATAGCCTGCGACTAATTCCGCTTCCGCTTCAGGTAAATCAAAAGGTGCTCGATTAGTTTCTGCTAAACAGGAAATAAAAAACATAATTAAAAGAGGAAAAAGGGGAACACAAAACCAAACATGTGTTTGTGCCCGAACGACTTCAGATAAATTTAATGACCCAGTACATAATAAAACAGTAATCAAAATCAAGCCAATGGAAACTTCATAGGAGACCATTTGCGCCGCAGATCGTAAACTCCCTAAAAAAGCATATTTAGAGTTACTAGACCATCCAGCTGTTATGATACCATAAACGCCTAAAGACGAAACCGCAAATAAATAAAGGAGCCCTACGTTTAAATCAGCTAAAACTAAACCATCCCCAAAAGGTACAACTGCCCAGGCTACTTGACTTAATAAAAAAGTAAGCACAGGAGCAAAAAAAAAAATTACTAAATTAGCACTACTTGGTAACACAGGTTCTTTGACTACTAATTTGAGCCCATCAGCTATAGGTTGAAAAATACCAAAAATACCAACGATATTAGGGCCTTTTCGACGTTGCATGGATGCTAAAACTTTTCTTTCAGCAAGGACTAAAAATGCAACACCTAATAATAAGGGAAGAGTTAGCACCAAAATTTTTAAAAGAATACTTAAAATGAATACAGTCATAAAGGTTTTTGTCAAGATTTGTACTCTGAAATTTTTTTTCTAAAAGTTCAAAGAACTTTTTAGTAAAATTTGTTCTGTTGCTTTATCACAAAAGCATAGAATAGATGGAGAATACTTGGATTTACTTGTTTTTTTCTAAAAAAAGAAATCATCAAACACTTCCATATAAAAAAGGTCATATTTTTCATGGGCACACCCTTGAAAAAGTTTCAACAATTTTTGTAGTGATGAAAATATTTGTTAAATTTTTTCAAATTTTTTATGCAAAAAATAAATCAAAATTTAATAAATATTTTCATTACCTCCAAAAATTTGTTTACAAATTTTTAAGGAAACCATTTTTCTTTTCAAAATTAGAAGAATTTTGATGAAAAAAAAGAGGTCCAACAGAAAACAATTGAAAAAATTTCTCAAATTTTTTCAATTGTTTTCTGTGGTTTCTTTTTTTTTTATGCAAAAAAAAAAATCAAAATTTATTAAATTTTTTCAAATTTTTTTATTCAAAAAAAAATCACCAACTCTGATCTTTTTTTTCTCCAAAGAAAAAAAAGAAGAAAAATTATCCTAATTTTGAGACTTGAGAGGAGTGTTTAAAGAGTTTAGTCAATTTTTGGATTGTTTGATGTGACTTTTTTGTAGAGAAAAAAAAAGTCACATCAAACAATTCATCGGGCTAGTTTTTATTTTTAATAAATAAAAAAGTCATAAATTAATCAATTAAACAGTAGTTAAAAATTTATCAGTAAAACTATCAAAAAATTTTTTCAGCTGAGTGTTTAATTCGTCAGATAGTACTCTTTTTTCACGTATGCTATTCAAGACTTCGGGAGAAATTTCTTGAAGAACAGCTAGTTCAAATCTAGGAATATCAGAAACTTTCATTTTATCTAAATAACCTCGAGTTGCCGCGTATAAGACTACAATTTGATTTTCGATTGACATAGGCTGAAATTGACCTTGTTTTAAAACTTCAGTTAAACGAGCACCGCGGTTTAAAAGATATTGAGTTGCTGCGTCTAAATCAGAACCAAATTGAGCAAAAGCAGCTACCTCACGGTATTGCGCTAACTCTAATTTTAGAGTACCTGCTACTTGCTTCATCGCTTTGACTTGAGCAGCTGAACCTACACGACTCACTGAGAGACCGACATTAATCGCCGGTCGAATACCTTTATAAAACAATTCTGTTTCTAAAAAGATTTGACCATCGGTAATTGAAATCACGTTTGTAGGGATATAGGCTGAAACGTCCCCTGCTTGTGTTTCAATCACGGGAAGAGCTGTCAATGAGCCACTACCTTCTCCATTTGACATTTTCGCCGCTCTTTCTAAAAGACGAGAGTGAAGATAAAAAACATCGCCAGGAAACGCCTCGCGACCTGGAGGTCGTCGTAAAAGAAGGGACATTTGACGGTAAGCTACTGATTGTTTACTTAAATCATCATAAATAATTAAAGCATGCATTCCGTTATCTCGGAAATATTCGCCCATAGCACATCCAGAGTATGGTGCTAAAAATTGGAGTGGTGCAGGATCCGAAGCTGTAGCTGCCACAATGATTGAATAATCCAGAGCTCCAGCATCAGAAAGGATTTTTACAATTTGTGCTACTGTAGAACGTTTTTGTCCTACCGCCACATAAACACAATAAAGCTTTTTAGATTCGTCTTTGCCTGCATTTACTCCTTTTTGATTAATTATAGCATCAATTGCAATCGCAGTTTTCCCTGTTTGGCGATCGCCAATGATAAGTTCACGCTGACCACGTCCAATAGGTACTAAACTGTCGACAGCCTTCAATCCCGTTTGCATAGGTTCATGAACTGATTGGCGAGCAATAATACCCGGCGCTTTCACTTCTGCACGGCGACGTGTAACATCTTTTAAAGGGCCTTTACCATCAATAGGATTCCCTAAAGCGTCAACTACTCGACCTAGAGTCCCTTTACCTACCGGAACGTCTACAATTGTACCTGTACGTTTTACAATATCGCCTTCATTTATAGCGTTGTCGCTACCAAACAACACAACACCTACATTATCGTTTTCTAGATTTAAGGCCATTCCTCGTACACCGCTTCCAAATTCAACCATTTCTCCTGCTTGAATTTTGTTAAGACCGTAAATACGAGCAATACCATCCCCAACTGATAACACTCGGCCAATTTCGTCTATATTTATTTTAGAATATGAATTAGATATTTTCTGCTCTAATAAGAGGGAAATTTCACTTAAAGATAAAGCCATAAAAGATTCTTTTTGTTAAAAAAAGTTACTAACTACGTCAAACAGATCTTTTTTTTCTTAATCTTTTTTTTCTATTCTTTTTTTTCTCCAAAAAAAAGATCAGAAAAAAAAGATTAGAAAAAAAAGATCAGAAAAAAAAGAAAGAAAAAAAAGAAGAAAATTTTTATCAATTTTTCAGCAGTTCTTCTTGAAAAAATTTAATAAATTTTGTTTTTTTTTATGCAAAAAAAAAAAATCAAAATTAGAATAATTTTGAGAAAAAGAAGGAAAACATTGTTTCAACGTAAAACAAATGATGAACCAATTTGAAAAATTTTTCAAACTGTTCCTTCGGACCCTCCGCGCTTCCACAGAAAACAATTGATAAATTTTTTCAGTTGGTTCTTGTTTTTTCGAAATTAGAACTGTTAGAAAGAGTTGTTGTTTTTTGTTGGTGCCTAATTTATTAAGTTGCTTCTAAAATTAAGACAAAAAAAATGAAATAAAAAAAAGTTTCACTAAGGGTTCTTTTCCTCAAAATTAGACTAATTTTGAGAAAAAACGATAATTTTTTTTTATAATTTTCTTGTTTTTTAGTCAATTTCGGAGGGACTTATCACTTAATTTTGTGAAATTCTAATTAATTATAGAATTCCTCCTTTAATCACAAACAGTTTAGGAAATAGACACATTTTCTTAGACTGTTTGAATTGAAAAAAATAAACGAATCACTCATCGAACCATAAACATGCGTTGCTAATTCTTGAAATGATAATTACACGAATAACTTTAAGAGTTTGCAATTAACAGGAGAAAAGGGATTCGAACCCTTAACCTTTGGTTTTGGAGACCATTATTCTACCATTGTAACTATTCTCCTTAATTTGTTTAAACCATTAAGACTCAATTTTTTAGGATATTCTCCATGCCTCCGTTTAAAAAACATCAAGTAGACTTTTTCTCAATTCCTCTTGACATCAAAAGTAAATTTTTTCTGTAGAGAAAAAAAAAAAGAAAAAAAGAACACAAATTTCATAAATTTTTTCAAGAGGAAGTTTTTTTATTTTTTATGCAAAAAAAAAAATCAAAATTAGAATAATTTTGAGATCAAGTGCATTTCAAAATTGGTTGTATTTTTCAAGGACCTGAAAATTTTTCATCTAAAAAAGTAAAGGATAGTTGATTCCTTTTTTCTTTTTTGTTGAAAAAAAAAGTAATAGAGCAAATTTCAAAATTGAACCTATTTTTCAAGTACTTTTCCTTGCTCCAACAGAAAACGAGTTTTACTCGTTTTCTGTGGTTTTTTTTTTATTCAAAAAAAATCACCAACAGAAAACAAGTGGATGAAAAAATTTGATAAATTTTTTTACAAGTAGCCTACTATCGGAATCGAACCGATAACCTTCGGTTTACAAAACCGATACTCTACCTGTTGAGTTAAGTAGGCACCAACCCTTTTTGTGATGCAGCTCTTTTTTTTATTTTTTTTCTTCTCAAAATTGGAATAATTTTGAGAAGAGCTTTTGAGGTCAATTCTTTTGAAAAAGAGTTTAAACGCCTGCTGAAAACACTTATTAGATTTTTTCATGATGCTCGTTTTATTAAACGAGCATGTAGAAGGATAATATTGGAAAACAAGTGAAAGAATTTAAAAAAATTTGTCATCACTCTTAATCTCAAAAGACTAATTTTAAGAAAAAAATGGAAAAATTGATAAATTTTGTTTTTTTTGTGCAAAAAAAAAAATCAAAATTAGAATAATTTTGTCAAGTGATACTTTTTTTTCTAAAAAAGTAAAAGGATCAAACTCTTTTTCAAAATTAGACTAATTTTGATTTTTTTTTGCATAAAAAAAACAAAATTTATTAAATTTTTTCATTTGAGAGTTTTTTAGATAAAAAAGTAAGAGGAATTTGAAAAAACTCAAGTCTGATTTGAACAATTTAGTAAAAATTTCGATCTCTATTTCCTCGATTCAAGAATCGAGTTGGTGATTTTTTTTTGAATAAAAAAAAAAAAAACCACAGAAAACAAGTGGATGAAAAAATTTGATAAATTTTTTCAATTGTTTTCTGTTGGACCTTGAAAATGCAAAATTTTTAAGTTTTTGAAAAAATTCTTAAAATTATTTCATCACCTTAAAAATGCAAATTCTTGCATCAAGAGTGTACCCATAAAAAAGGTTAACCTTTTTTATGTTGAAACGTTTTCTGTGATTTTGATTTTTTTCTCTTAAACATGAGTCATTTTTATAATTTTTTTGAAACAAAAATAAATAAATTTAACAGAGTAGTTGTTAACCGGTATAGGGTAGGTGATTAACTTAGGGTTTGTATTGGACTCAGCAAAAGCTACAATAGGTATATGGAGTCGAGTAGCTTCCCTAAGGATGCTTGGATTTTCGTTGGGATTCACTAAAAAGATTAAATCAGGTTTTTGTTTGAAAGCTAGCAACTTTTTGTGATTTTCTTTATACAATAAACCTTGAAAACATTTTTTTACTCGATTATATTTAGGAAAATCAAGACTTTTTTTTACTAAAAAATCTTCACATCGTTCAGAAAATTTAGCAAAAGTTAAGACGGATTTAGACACTTGTTTCCAATTAGTTAAAGTCCCACCTATCCATTTGTAACTTATGTAAGAAAGTTGGGGTGTTTTTAAATTTTTGTAACAATCATTTGCTCCCACCCTCGATTTTTGAATCGAGTTGGACCTAGTCCTAGTCGTTGAATTCTCAAAGGTTTGATAATGTTTTGACTTGTTTTGTTTTTTAGTTCCTGATGGTTCGTTCAAAAGAGAACTAGTCTGAGAAACTACATTCATTTGTTTTTGCTTTAAGAAATTACCTTGACCTGTCAACGTGATTTTTGTTAAATTATTGCAAAGTCGAAAAAATTCAGGGTTTGTATTTATAATCAACAAACGGCCTTTTTTGTTAAGAATCAGAGCAATTATATGAAAAGCCCTTAGTAATGATTTTAGAGTTTGTTGTGTATGGAAGAGACTCACTTTTTGTCGTATACCTAAAAAATAATCAGACATCAGCGGGTGCCAAAAAGTTGTTTTTGCTCCTTTTAGAGATTTATGGCCAAAGTGAATTCCTTGATTTAAACTTTTGCTAGAGACATTTAACCAATTATTAAAATTTTTTGAATTCATGATTTTTGTGATGAATAGAGAGAGTGTATCATTACTTGAAATGTTTTGAGGAAATAAAAATTCTTAAATTCTAGAATCTTTTAATTAAATTTTTCTATTCTTTCTCAATTTTCATAAAATTTGGAAAAAGAAACCCTTCCAAAACTATACAAGTGTTTAAACTTTTGAAAAAGAGTGATGAAAAATTTATGTGATTTTTTTTTTTTTTGCATAAAAAAAAGAAGAAAAGTTTTAATAAATTTTTTCATGTGAATCCAAGAATTTTTTCCAGCACTTGAAATTTTTAATGTCGGAAGTAGATGGAAAGGTGACAGAATTGCTTTATTTCAGTATATATTTTTTATCAAAATAAAACACTCTTTTGTTGAGATCCTAACGGATCTTAGAAAGAGCGGGGGTAGGATTCGAACCTACAACTTTCAGATTATGAGCCTGACGAGATAACCATTTTCTCATCCCCGCAGTAAGCCAATGGGTTTTTACAAGCTTTTTGGTTTTTTTATAGACTTTCCATTTAGTTTTTCTTTGTTTTAACTTGAAACATTTGAATTTAAAAGTAGATAAAATTTTTATTTACTTGATTTTCAATTAAAGAATCAAACAAAGTTCTTTGTTGGTTGGGTATAGTAGGATTTGAACCTACGACTAATTGGTTAAAAGCCAACTGCTCTACCTACTGAGCTATACACCCTTCATTTTCGAAGATTATAAAAAAAATTACCTTAAAAATTTGTAAACAAATTTTCTAAGTTTTGAAAAAATTTAATAAATTTTTTTATCCAATTTCTTTCTGGAAATTATTCCAATTTTAAAATGATAAAAAAATTTAATAAATTTTTTCTTTTTTTTTTTTCATTCTTTTTCTTCTCTAATGGAAAAAAAAAAGGTGTGATTGCTGGTTATCATCAAACGAGCATGGAAAACACTTGAAAAAACACAAGTTTCTTTTTTTTTTATGAAAAAAAAAATCAAAATTTTCGAATTTTTTTCAATTGTTCTCTGTTGAAGAAAAATTTTTAATTATCAAGCTTTTTTATTCTTTTTTTTTCAAAAAAAAAAAGATCAGAATTAAAAAGGATAAAAAAAGCTTTCAGAAGAAATCTGGATTGAAGCTTGAAATCTAGAACCACATAAAAATAGAGTGCTAGCTCCAATCTAAAGCACCTTTGCGCCATTCATAAATAAACCCTATTGTTAAGATTAAGAGGAAAACCATCATAGACCAAAAACCAAAAAAACCTACTTGATTTAAAGTTAATGCCCATGGAAAAAGAAATGTAACTTCCAAATCAAAAATTATAAATAAAATCGCTACAAGATAAAATTGTATGTCAAATCTACTTCTGGCATCGTCAAATGGGTCAAAGCCACATTCATATGCCGAAATTTTTTCTGGATCTGCTTTTTTTGTTGCGAAAACATAAGAGACACCTACAAGAACTAAAGAAAGAGCAAGAGCTACTATAAAATAAATAAAAATGCCAACAAATTCTATCATTTTTTATCTGTTTATTTATTAATTAATTACACGTTTTGTATCACATAAGTTTTTTACTTGTCATGTGAAAGTGATTTTTTATAATCTTTATTTTGTAAAAAAGAGATTTTACGTGACTAATGAGTTTAATAAATTTTTTATCATCTGATTTAATTTTTTTTTTGTAAAAAAATGATTTCTAGATTCACTGAGATATTTAATAAAATTATCAAATTTTGTTAACCCCCCATTTTTTTTCTCCAAATTAGTCTAATTTGGATTTTTTTTTTTTGCATAAAAAAAACAAAATTTATTAAATTCTTTCACAGGTTTCAAATTTTTTCATCGATTTGGTGATCTCAAGTCTATCTTTTTTTCGAGGACAACGGGGCTCGAACCCGCGACCTTTGGCGTGACAGGCCAATACTCTAACCAAACTAAGCTATGTCCTCAAGGAAATCCAAATGATTAAAAAATTTAGGCCTAAAAGAAGAAAAAATTTCATAAATGTTTTCAAGATTAAATTTGTCAAGAGGTTTCCTTTTAGTCACAAAAGGAGGAACCAACCGATGAAAACATTTATGAAATTTTATCAACTGTTTTCTTTCACAAAAAACAACCATGTAAAATAAAAATTAAAAAGTTGCGAATTGTCTTAGGTTTTAAATGCGAATTTTTGTCAAAGACAATTTATTAAAAAATTTTTTTCAAAACGATGAAAGTTAATGGGTAAAATGTTACAAACTTTCTGAAATTTCATGGAATCATAAAAAAGGTTTCTTTTTTAGCACCTAAATTTTACTAAGTGTAGATTTTTTTGATCCACAATAAAAGTTATGCTTGGAAAGACTCGAACTTTCAATCCTCAGATCCGTAGTCTGATGCTTTATCCAATTAAGCCACAAGCACTTGATTTTTTTCTAGGAAAGGGGCAATGACTTTCATAAAAGCACCCAATGTGCTTTTTTTTTTGAAAAAAAAAGAAAACATGATGAAAACGTTGAAGGTTTTGTTTACAAAATTCTAAGCAACAAAATACTCAAAAAAAAATCACCAACAGAAAACGATTGAAAAAATTTTATAAAATTTTTTCAATCTCGTTTGATGGCGTGCAAATTGTTTTTTACTTTTTGATCTAGAAAAGCTAGTTATTTTTGTAAAAAAAAAAGTATTTGCCTGGATTAAAAATCGGGTGGAGACGTTTTCTGTTAGTTTTTTGATTCAGCATTTTATTCGTTAGCTTAAAATGTCTCTAAAAACAAAATTGAAGTCTTTGAGTAGACCAGAGTTGCTGCTTGCTGACACTCCTTAATGTTTAACCTTTTAAAAGATTAATAAATTCTACAGCAATTGTGCCACGAATTCGGTAATACACTACCAATAGAGCTAAACCTATAGCTGACTCCGCAGCGGCCACAGTTAAGATCAAGAGTGCAAAAAGTTGCCCTATTAAATCATCTAAATAAACAGAAAACATTAAAAAATTTAAGTTCACAGCTAAAAGCATAAGTTCAATCGACATTAACATGACTATAATATTTTTTCGATTTAAAAAAATTCCCCAGATGCCTAATAAAAATAAAATCATTGATACTGCTAAATATTTTACTAAATCCATAAAAGTGTTAATATTCGTTTAATTAGCAATAAATTACTGATACCTTGTTTGGTCAAGGCTAGTAACTATGTAAACGGGTTCAAAATTTCTTTTTTCTGATCTTTTTTTGGAGAAAAAAAAGAACAGAAAAAAAAGAATAAAAAAGAAGTAATTTTCAACTTCTTGAAAAAATTTATTAAATTCTTTCTTCTTTTTTTTCTTTGGAGAAAAAAAAGACGGGCCCATAAAAAAGATAACCTTTTTGATGTTGAAACATTTGAAATTGGTGTTTTTTTATTGAATCAAAAAAAAACCACAGAAAAAAGTTGATGAAAAAATTTATCAAATTTTTATTTTTTTTTTGATCTTTTTTTTTCTGAAAAAAAAAGAATAAAAAAGAAACTTTTTTTCTGTTGGAGTTGAGATTCCATGGGGTAATTTGAAATTTAGAATTAGTGTGGTACTTGAAAAAATTTGATAAATTTCATGGTTTGAATTTAAAATCGCGCTTTTTGCTTTTTGTTAAAAAACTAAAAAAAGAGAGAAATTAAAAGTTAGATTGTCTTGCTTAATTAGGACCATCCGCCATTTAAAAATTTTAACCTTTTCTCAAAATTTATCAAATTTTTTCAAGACAAAGTTGTAAAAACGACTTACGATCAAAAGATAAAGAAAAATTTTAAGATGTTTTTCTAATTGTTTTCGCAAAATCTCTGGTGTTTTGTAAAAACACTTGTTGACGCTTGATATGAATGCCTTTTTGCATTGTTAAAACAATAGCTCCAATCATGGCAATTAACAAAATTAAACTAGACATTAGAAAAAAATAAAAATAATAGGTGTAGACTAAATTACCTATAGCTTGTATGTTAGTTACTGTTTGTAAATTTTCAGACCAGTTAATAAAATTTAGATTCTTAAACTCTAAAAAGCTTTCAGTGTTATAAAACAATAAAGGGATTAAATCATTATCCACCAGAAGTAAAATTTCAAACAAAAACAAAAGACCAAGTACCCCACCAATTGGGAGATAGCGAAGTTTTTTTTCGTTAATTTCTGCAATTTTGATGTTCAACATCATGACAACAAAAAGAAATAAAACAGCAATAGCACCGACGTAAACAACCAAGAAAATCATAGCAAAAAAATCTAAACCTAACAATACGAGTAATCCCGCAGCATTAAAAAAAACCAAAATGAGAAACAACACCGAATGTACTGGGTTTCTAGCTTGTATTACCATAACACCAGACAGCAGCGTGAGACTTGAGAATAAATAAAATAATAAATCCATAATTAATCGCGTGTTCTACTGTAATATAAAAACAGATTGTATTTAAATTTTTACTCGAAAAAAAAACCGACAAAAATTAAAAACTCAAAACCAAGAAAAAAAAGAAAAGCAACAATTAATTGACTGATAATTTCGGGAGGAACAAAAAAAGCAGAAGCAACTAGTGAAATTACACTTAAAATTTGTCGATTCGAATAAAAAAAAGATACATGGAAAATTTTTTTTGATAAAAAAAAACAAACACCGGGTGGAATTTGGAAAACTAGAACAGCAATTGTGAAAATTCTTACTAGTAATTTCACATAAGACTCTATTCGCGCGGTGAATTCCACACTAACCAAAGGGATTAGAGAAAAAGCAGAATTTGAATTTGCAGAAGTAATCTCAAAACTTAACAAAAATTCGCAAATTTTTGGTATCACACAAAAATAAAGAAAAAAAACTTCACTTTTGAAAAGGAGAATAAATAAAAAAAAAAAAAAAATCAACCGGTTCCTTTCAATTTTATAAAAACTAGGAATCAAGAAACTCACCATATGATAAAACAAGAAAGGAATAATTACAAATACTGTAAGTATCGTAGAAATACGAAGTAAAGTGTAAAAAGCCTCTGTTAATTCTAAAAAAATAAATGTTTGTTGTTGTTCAATAAAAGGTTTGCCCATGATGTATATAAGTTCTAATTGATAATGAGAAAAAAGGAAAAACGTACAAATTGTAGAAAAAAGTAAATAAATGCTACGTAATTTAATTTCGAATAAATGCCATTGTAAATTTGTCATAATTGAAGAAAAATATAGAAATTTTTGATAGTCTTTTAAATAGTCTTTTAAGTTGAAACAACTTTCAATGAGTCACGGAGAAACTCACGTTGGAGAGTACCTGAAAATGGGTACTCTCAAATTATTCAAAGAATTTTGAAGTGCACTCGAATTCAATTTTTTCCTAAAAAGTCTTTTTTTTTACAAAAAAAACTATATCAAACTAATAGGAGCTTTCTAGAGCCTTTTTTATTCTTAATTAATCTCTTACTTTTTTATCTAAAAAAGTATAGGCCGTGACTGTCTACATTAAAAAACCTCAAAAAATTTCATTGAAAAATTTATTAAAAATTTCAGGGGTCAATTTTGAATATACTTTTTTTTTACAAGTAAACCCAGGTAATTGAAAAATTGATAGAATTATGAAATCCACTTTATCTAAAAATTATTGTAATTTTAAGAAGAAAAATTTTCTCTTAGTTTTTTAGATAAAAAACTCTCAAATGAAAAATTTTATTAAATTTTGTTTTTTTTTATGCAAAAAAAAATCAAAATTAGAACAAATTTGAGAAAGAGTTGGATCCTTATCTCAAAATTATTGTAATTTTGAGAAGAAAACATTTACTAAATTTTTCAAGTTTCAAGCACGAGGCATAAAATCGAAAAAAGAGTACCTGTTAATTTTGATAATTTTAAAACAGTTTTTAGATTATAATTTAGTCCACTGTTCTAGTTCTCACAAGCAAGTAAATCACAAAATCAAAGATTTTGCAGAATTGTTTCTTATAAAAACACCCTTTTTGTTTGTCATTCTTATAGACAACCTAAAGATAACAACGATTTAATTGATATTTTTTTTTAGGTGATGAGCTGGAATTTATATTTTTATAATTAAATAAAATTTAAAGTCCACATAAAAGCCTTGAGACCTTGTTTTGATTCTCAAGACAAATCACTTGGTCAAGTAGATTTCAAAATCGTTTGAACAAATTTATTCAAACAACTTGGCTTGCTTGGTGAAATTGGTATACACGACAGACTCAAAATCTGTTCCCGTTCCTTTGGGGTATCGGTTCAAGTCCGATAGCAAGCACAAAGAAAAATGAAATTACCTGTTGAAAAAATTTATTAAATTTTTTCATTTGAGAGTTTTTTATCTAAAAAACTAAGAGAAAATTTTTCAACCTCAAAATTAGACGAATTTTGAGAACCAAATGGAGATGATATTTAGAGGTTTTCTCCATGAAAATTGGAGGTTTTCTCCATGAAATTTGGAGGAGAGATGTAAAAATTCAACCAATTTTTCAAGCATTTTTCCAGTAAACTTTTTAGAAAAAAAGTAAAAAATGACATAATGATAAAATTTCTCAAATTTTTTTATCACCACCCCTAGAAAAAAAAAGTCACCTGGCGTGGTCTATATAAAACACAGACAAGAGTCTTTTAGGGTTTTTCTGAAATGTAATTAAGTTTCAAAAAAATTGTCAAAGGACAAAAAGAAAAACTGTGAATTTTGTGATCTAAAACAATTACTGGAGCAAATCCAGTAGATTGAAAAATTTTTTGAAAAAGGTGATCATTTTTTCAAAAAATTTTTCAAATACCTATTACGATTTTTTTTTAGAAAAGTGTTCCAATAATTATTGGTGGTGTTTTTTTGAATAAAAAAAAACAGCAGAAGCCGTTTCAACAAAAAAAGGTTAACCTCTTTTACGGAGTAAATAAAAAAAATCACCTCAATTATCAATTTCAAAGACATCTTTTTTTCTGATCTTTTTTTTTGAGAAAAAAAAGAAGAAAAATTTTATTAAATTTTTTCATCGTCCCAAAATTAACCTAAAATTGAGAAATGAATCGAAGGAATTTTTTATTTGTTTTCTGTTGATTTTCTGTTGGCTATTTTTTTTTTGATTCAAAAAATTTGAAAAAATTTATCAAATTTTTCCAATTGTTTTCTGTAGGAAAAAGTCTTTTTTCTTTTCGAGTGATCCTTGAATCACATGAAAAAATTTAATAAATTTTTTCAACAAAATTATAATAATTTTGAGACAAGTTTTTAAATCTCTATTTAAAATTTGAAAAATTATTAAGTATTTTATTCTAAACATTATGAAACATCCTTTCAATCATTCTCGGCAAATCGACCGCTCTCTTCTAGTGTTGCCTTTAAAAGGTCAAACAAGGAAAAGTTCCTCCTTAGTGCCTAACACACCCCTCATGTCTAGTTCTGCAAAATTTCTCAAATTACAAAATCTGTTAAAAAAATCTGATAAAATGGAACAATTTTCTTCCCCAATCGCATTAACTCTAGGGAACCACTCTTCAATGGATTTAAATAAAAAGGTGGATTTATCTAAAGATTTTTTATTATATTTTTCGATAATTAAAAAACCTCTCAATTTACTTTTTTCAATGGACCAATTCCTTTTTGAGTTTTCAAAAAAAAATATCAACAAAAAAAAACCGGAGAATTCCTTCAACAACTTAAAGAACGTAAAAAATTAAGTTTTTTTTATGGTTCGTTAACTCGAAAACAAATTATGAATCTGTTTAAAAAAGCCAAAAAATTTCAAGGATCCTTTACAGCTACAATTTTTTCCTTACTAGAACGCAGACTTGATCTTGTTTTATATAGAAGTGGAATCGCAAGAACAGTTGTTGAAGCTCGACAATTAATAAAACACAAAAAAATTCAAGTGAATCACAATTTTATAAATATTCCAAGTTTTACTGTAAATCCAGGGGATTTCGTCTCCATGCTCCCGGAAACCAGAAGCGTTCTAGGTGTCACAAAAATTCCCAAAAGCCCGTTAAGTTCTAATATACATTTTTCAGACAACGTGATTCCTCATAACTCTAAAAATTTTCAAGATTTGGGATTAAAATTACAAAAAATTTCGCGAAATTCCACGAATTTCGATGGTTCTACGAAAAAAAAGTGTCACCAAAACAACAACAATATTTATTATAAAAATCTTTCAATTTACAAATTATTAAAAAAAACTCAAAAATCTTTTTATCAATTTCCTAGTAACAACGTTTTTCTGGAGAAAACCAAAAATTTGAATAATTTATCAAAGAATTCAGAGATGGGTTCTAGCTTTAATAAATTCAGTGCCCATTCGTTGCAACAAAAGAATCAAAGATTTACGAGTAACTTTCCCCCAAAATTTCTTTGTAAAATGTTAATTAGGTTACTCTGCACAAGAGTCCAATTGCGATGCTTTTTCACTTTGAAAAGACATTTAGGAACCAAAGACATGATGCCCTCTAATCAAGATTTAGCAATAGCTTTCAATCCCAAAATTTTAGGAGGTAAAAAGTCACCAGGTGCTCCATTTAAAAATCCGGTGGATACGCTAGAAAAAATTCCATTGATGAAAGAGAATTCTAAAGAAAAACCACTTTTAATTTTAGTAACACGTAAACTTTTTTCTAGCAAAAAAAAACCAACCAGTAATCAAAAAAATTTAAAAAAAAATCAACCGATTTTTCTTTATCCTAACCAAGGAGTTTCCCAAAAAGCACCTCAAATCTCTAATCGACATCACACTTCAACACCTCCTTCCATAACTAGGACATTAAGTTCTCATTTGAATAAACAAAACGGTTACTTCAAGGAACAACGTCCTTTGATCAAAGAATTCAAAACTATTGAACAAAAGGGAAAAAAGATTTCATCTACTTATAAGAGAAAAAATTTGGATCTATACAGAGAAAGTTTTGTTTTTTTCCTGAAATGTCTTTCGATTTCTAGCAAATTTCAAAATTTTTTAGATCTAAGACTGAAAAAGTCTCTTTTTGCTCACTCTTTTTACAGAAAAAATGATTTAAGTTGCAAAAATTACACTTTTATAAAAGTCAAACCAATACATCTTGAAGTCTCTTATAGTCTTTTAAACCTTGTGTATCTGTATTCACCGCAAAGAATCAATTTTCCTTTTTTTATAGATTTGGATTCAGTTCGTAGATCGTTACGTTAATCCTTTTACTGTAATTTCCCGAGTTAAAGTCTTAGCCCTCCCATTTACAGATAGCATCAAACGTTTCAATTGTTAAAACGTTTGATGTTGTAGGGTTTTTTCACAAAAAAAAATCGCCTCCAAATTGACAAATTTACTAAACTTTGTTTTTTTCGTTCTTTTTTATTCTTTTTTTTCTCAAAAAAAAAGAATAAAAAAGAACGAAAAAAACAAAATTTAATAAATTTTTTCAAAAGTCGGTTTCAAAATTAAATCAATTTTGAAACCACCTTTTTTTACCTAAAAAACTAGAACTTGTAAAACAAGGTTAAAATTTTTCAGGTAATTTTTTTTTTGCATAAAAAAAAATCAAATTTAGGATAATTTTGAGAACCAAATGGAAAAAAAGTTTCATAATTCAACCAATTGGAAAAGGACCTCTGTTGAAACCTTTTCTTTTTTTACTAAAAAGTACACTTTTTATTGTACTAAAAGTAATAATTTTATAAAAAAAAAATCGTACAAAGAAAAAAACTTCTTTTGTGAAATAAAAAAATATGCCAACGAAAAATCAACTTTTACGAAAATTAAGTTCCCGAAAAAAACAAATTTCCAAGAGTAAAAAACCAGCTTTAATGGAATCTCCACAAAAAAAGGGTGTATGTTTTAGAGTTTATACTAGAACGCCAAAAAAACCTAATTCTGCTTTAAGAAAAGTTGCTAAAATCAGATTGACCAATTCTATAGAAATTATTGCTTCGATTCCTGGGGAAGGCCACAATTTACAAGAACATTCTGTAGTTTTAGTACGAGGTGGTCGGGTTAAAGATTTGCCTGGTGTAAAATATAGAGTAATTCGTGGTACTTTAGATCTCCAAGGTGTCATGAATCGAAAACAATCCCGATCAAAATACGGTGCTAAAAAAGGTAAACAATAAAAAAAACATGTTATCTCAAAAAATTTTAAACAATGTGTTGTAAATGCTACGCGAAAAAAATTTCAAGTCTTTTTGTATTTCTTTTTTTTTTAATCAATCAATATAAAGTGATGATAAAATTTCAAGAATTTTTGTAGTGATGAAAAAATTTGTTATGCAAAAAAAAATCAAAATTTAATAAATTTTTTCAAGAGGAAAATCATCAAATCAGACCTTAAAACATTTGTAAAAAAATGTTTTAAGTTTTTGAAAAAATTCTTGAAATTTTTTCGTCACCTTTTCCACCATTAACTTCTCAAAATTAGAAGAATTTTGAGATTATGAAAAAATTTCGTAAATTTTTTCAAGTTGTTTCAGCGTAAAAAAAGTTACACTTTTTTATGTGGTTTCTTTTTTTTTATGCAAAAAAAAATCAAAATTTATTAAATTTTTTCAAGTTTTTTTATACAAAAAAAAATCACCTAAATTTTTCAATCATTTTTTTTAATCAGTGAAGGTTCCGCTCCACGTCGAAATGCAGGACAAATCTTACGAAAAAATATGTAATCAATAATTCTCCAAAAATTAGAAAATAACTATGAACACAAAAAACCCTACCACAACAAAATATTCCTTAGATTTGTTAAAAAAAACAGATTCTCTAGTCAAAAACCAGTTCAAGCGTGGAACTGATTTTGATCTTTTCTTTAAAAAATTCACAAATTTATTAATGATAGATGGAAAAAAGACCAAAGCATCTAAAATTCTCTTTACAATGTTGCTCACCCTTAAAAAAAAATTAGAACAGGATCCACAAAAAAACGAGAAAAAAGCTATCCGCTCCATGACCAAATGGAAGACTTTAACGCAAAATCATTTAGAGAACAACGGAATGAAAAGCTCAGCCCAAAATTTGACTTCTGAAAGATCTAAACAAGTTGGGTTAAACTTTACACTTCTACGTGTGATTTCCAAAGCTTTGGAAAATGTTACTCCTAATGTAGAAGTTCGTAAAGTCAGAGTCGCAGGGTCCACATATAGTGTTCCCGCAGTGCTACCAAAAAAAAAACAAGAAACTTTGGCTCTAAAATGGATTATAAATTCAGCGAAAAAAAAACAAAAAACATCAAAAAATAATTTCTCAATGAGTTTAGCTGAGGAGTTTTTGGACGCTTCTAGAAAATTAGGGCTAGCTCGACAAAAGCGGGATGAATTACATCGTTTAGCACAAATTAATCGTGCTTATATTCGTTATCGTTGGTGGTAACCTTTATAAAAACTACAATTTTTAAGGAACTCTCCATGTCCTTTAAAAAAAAGGTCATTTTTTTCTGATTAAAATAAAACAACCTCCTCCAACAGAAAACGAGTTTTACTCGTTTTCTGTTGTTGGAAACCAACAGAAAACTATTGAAAAAATTTGACAAATTTTTTCATCTACTAGTTTTCTGTGGTTTCTTTTTTTTTATGCAAAAAAAAATCACCTCAAATTTTTTCATTGCCTCTCAAAAAGAAAACTGGTTAAAAATAAACGAAATCGATTTTTAAGGCCCCACCTGCTTGCAACATCAAACAGGGTTCAAAGTTCCCGATCCAAAAAATTCAACATAATTGATAACTTTATCATCTTTACATCAGGTTGGATAACATAACGGTAATGTGCGGGATTGCAAATCCTAAAATGGCAGTTCGAATCGGCCTCCAACCTTTGACTTTGAGTGTTTATGAGTTTTTTAATTTCAAGTTTTTCATTTTTTTCACTTATTTGACAAAAAAATATGTATGTTAAAATTATTTTGATCTTTTCGATTAACCACGGAGTAATTCAGAATTTAACCAAATTTTTTTAATCAGGTAAATAAAAAAAAGTTTTAAAGATAACCCCATATCTTTACTTCTTTTTTACCGAAAAGAATCAAAGCGCTTGTTTTTCATTCTTAAAAAAAGATCAGAAAAAATTTAAAGTTTTTATAAAACAGTCGCTCTCTAAAAGGCTAATCCTTTATTATCTAAATTTAGAATTCAATGTGATTTTAGGTAATATTCAATGTAATTACCTTTAAAAAAAAACTACTTTCTATCATTTTTCTGATAGAGAAAGGATATCATCAAACAGATTTCAAAACTTGCTGACTCTTTCAAGGACCATTTCCGTGCTCTATTATCCAACAAGTAAATAAAAAAATTTATCAAATATTCTCATTTGTTTGATGTGGTTTTTTTTAAATAAAAAAAAACCACATCAAACGTTTCCGTATAAAGAGGTAACCTTTTTCATGGGTCCATTCCTTAAAAAATTTATTTACAAATTTTTTAAGGAAATGAAGATTGAAACATTTAGTAAATGTGTTAATCTCTCCATGTTTTATGGAGAAGTCATCAATAAAGTCCTCTTAAAAAAAATTTATTAAATTTTGTTTTTTTCATTCTTTTTTATTCTTTTTTTTGGAGAAAAAAAAGAATAAAAAAGATCAAAAAAAAAAATCAAAATTAGAATAATTTTGAGACGAAAATGGAGGACTTTCTTCCTCAAAGTGGTTAAATGGAGGGTATTGAAACGTATGAAAAATTTCCATTTTTTGAGATCTTGTGAATCTAATCCTTGTAATTATTAACGTAAAGAAGTCTATTAACTAACCGTGACCCTTGGCTTTTAGAGCTCCGTCATTCACGTCCGACATCAAACAGGTACAGAGTATTATGAAAAAATTTGATAAATTTTGATTTTTTTTTTTCATAAAAAATTGGGCCTACTACAAAATCTATTCTCTAGTAAAGTGTTTGGAATTTTCTTAGTATTGGTGTTAAGTTGTTAGTTTTTTTATCGAAATTAAGGTAAAAATATAGACCAATTGTCCAAATTTTTATGGTATTCAGTAACGACTCTTTAATTACACATTTTCCTACTTATAAAACATTTCTCTTTGACAATGATTTCCAATCCTTTTTTCCGGAAATTTTTTTAATTGGAGCTGCAATTTTTTTATTAGTCTATGGTGTGATTTTTAGTACTTCTCCAAACAAAAACTATCCCTTACTTATAATTCCTGTGAGCTGGCTCTCTCTTCTGGCCTGTGTGTTTGCCTTGCTTTTACTTTTAAATAGTCCGATTCAAAATGCACTTCTTTTTTATAACACTTTATTAATTGATGATTTCACAACATTTCTAAAAGCTTTGATACTGTTTAGTAGCTTTTTTTGTATTTTCATGTCATTAGACTCTTTCAAACTAGAATCTTTAAATGCTTTCGAATGTATTCTTTTATTATTGTTCTCAGCCTGTAGTATGTTGTTTTTAGTTTCTTCCGCTGATTTTATTTCCATGTATTTAGCAATAGAATTGCAAAGTTTATCTTTTTACGTTCTAGCTGCGATTAAGAGAAACTCGGAATTTTCAACAGAAGCCGGGTTGAAATACTTCCTATTGGGCGCTTTTTCTTCAGGACTTTTGCTTTTTGGTTGTTCTTTAATTTATGGTTTTACAGGAGTTACTAATTTTTCAGAACTTGCTCAGATTTTTACTGGAGGCACACAAGAAATCTTAACAACAACCACTTCTCTACCTGCTTGTGAACTTGGAATGGTGTTTTTATTGGTAGGTTTTCTTTTTAAAATTACAGCTGTACCTTTTCATATGTGGTCACCTGATGTTTACGAAGGAGCTCCGACCCCAATTACAGCTTTTTTTGTCATTGTGCCAAAAGCTGCTCTTTTTGGTGTTTTTCTTCGCATTTTTTTAGAAAGTTTTTATGATTTTCTTTTACCATGGCAAAAGATTCTTTTAGTTTCGAGTCTTTGTTCTATGCTTCTAGGATCACTTGCCGCTCTTTCACAAACCCGAATCAAAAGACTTCTAGCTTATAGTTCTATTGGCCATGTAGGATATCTACTCGCTGGTTTTGCTTGTGGAACTATAGAAGGCATACAAGCATTATTGATTTATCTTTTTATTTACATTTGTATGAATATTAATATTTTTGCTTTGCTCCTTTGTGGCATGCGCCGAGAAACTTTACAAACAGTACCACGAATTAAATTTATTAGTGACTTCTCTTTCTTATCGAAAACTCAGCCTATTTTAGCCTTAACTTTTACAATTACATTGTTTTCTATGGCAGGAATCCCCCCTCTAGCTGGTTTTTATAGCAAAGCATATTTATTTTTTGCTACAATGAGTTCTAATCTTTACGTCTTGGCCATTGTTGGTGTCGTTTGTAGTGTTGTTAGTTGTTTTTATTACATTCGTTTGGTCAAAATCATGTATTTCGAAGGGCCTAAAAATTGGTGTAGCTTTTCACGTATTCCAGTGGAAAACGCTCTCACTTTAGCAATTACATTATTTTTTATTCTGTTTTTTATATTCTATCCTACGCCTCTTCATTTAATTACGCATAAAATAGCATTGACTCTTTGTTTATAAAAAAAAACTTGATAAAAATCTGTAAAATTCTCTTGATTTCAAATTATAAAGCTAATCCTTTATTTACTGCAACAGAAAAGAATTAATGAAATTTTCGTAAAATTTCATTAATTCTTTTCTGTTGTTTCTCTTTTTTTGAATCAAAAAAAAAATCACCAACAGAAAAAATTTCAAACAATGAAAAAATTCCTCGATCCAAAAATCGAGTTGGACCTCTTACTTTTTTAGATAAAAAAGTATCAAATGAAAAAATTTAATAAATTTTGTTTTTTTTATGCAAAAAAAAATCAAAATTATTCTAATTTTGAGAAAGAGTTATTGAAAAATTTATCAAATTTTTCAAACTCGTACTTTTTTATCTAAAAAAACTATCTGATGAAAAAATTTACTAAATTTTTTCATCAAAATTACTCTAATTTTGAGAAAGAGTCTTTGCACCTCTTAATTTTTTCTTTAAAAAACTCTCACTTGAAAAAATTTAATAAATTTTTTCAAGTTTTTTTATGCAAAAAAAAAATCACCTCAAATTGGTTCTAAACTTTTTTATAAACCTCTGACTTTTTTATTTAAAAAAAGTATCACATGAAAAAAGAGAACTGGTTTTCTGCTGGAATCCCACTCTCTGAATAATAACTCTAGCCTCGAGAACGTGAATCGTAAATAAAATTTGCTGGTAAAAAATAAAGGCAAAAAATGTAATTTTAAATAATCACAAAATTTTTATGTATAAAATTCATTTCAATCTCAAATCCTTTGACCTAAATTCTTTGTTACAAACTGAAACCTATTTAATTTTTTTACTTACTTTTTTTGATTTTCATTTATTAAAGCAAAAAACAATGCCTAAAAAAGTAAAAAAAATTACCGTTTTAAGGTCCCCCCATATTGATAAAAAATCTAGAGAGCAGTTTAAAATGGTAAACCACAAAAAAACTCTAGTTTTAGTCGTAGCCAATAAAAACCTTTTTTTTCTACTTTTAAAAATTATCAAAGATATTCAATTCATTGGTGTAGAAGTGGAAATCGTTATAGAATTTTGCACTTTTTAACAATAAAATTACCCCTCAAATTTTGATGGAAAGATTAAAAATTTTAGGTGGTTTTTTTTTTGCATAAAAAAAAAACCACATAAAATAAGAGAGTTGTTGGTGGTATATTCAATTTTAAATGATTCTAGTCTTTCAGTAAACGTAGTTAATGAGTTAAGTCAAAATTTAAGTGAATTAAACTCAAGACAAGTTGCGCAGCAAGATCTTCACCAAATCTATCAAACTTACCTTGATAATTTGTTTAACGATTTGTTACATGCTAAAACTAATCTAAATACTGAAAATCTAACATCAACAGGAGCAGTAACTCCTGATCAGGTTGGTAACACCACTAGTTCGGAACTTGAACCTTTTTTTCATGCTTTGGAACTAACCATTGATGACGTTGATGAAATTGTTTACGCGAAGCTGAATCCATTCGAGCTTTGTCATGACGTTCCAGGGTTATTACCTGTACTTGAAGAACAAGGTGAGTGTAATCTACAGCTCATTTTTAACGATAATCAAGAAGATATTACAGTAAATTTAACGCCACGAAAAATTCATTATGATCCTGAAGAAGATATTAAAAAAATAGGGCTTAATATTAGTCATCGAAATCACAGAAGCTCTCCAGAATTTAGCTTAAATTATGGCTCGACCAAATACAATGAGTTAGGCGTATACGTGAATTCAATTTATGATTCCATGACTAACATGAAGTCTTCTCCTTTGAAAAATTTATTAAATTTTTCATCTGCATGATTTTTGTACTATTTCAAATGATTTATTAAAAAAAATGGATGAAAATCAAATGGATTTCACAGATCAGGAACTTGTTGTTAATTATTTGGCAAAAAGCGGTAAGATTATAATCACAATTGCGGGACAAAAATACAATGTAATGCCGCTTCTGGCCGAACTTTTCCGTATTTATCGTGAAACTTACCATAAAACACCGGATCAAAGAGGCTTCGTTGTGAGGGCCGCTGTTTCTTGGTTAGGTGCCAAGTTTCCAGATAAAGATTTCCATCCCATTTGGAAATTTGTACATGGAAAATTTTATAATAAAGTTTTAGAACAATTTTCAAAAAATAGAAAACAAGACAAAAACTTTGACTAATAATTTCTAAAAATTTATAAATGTTACAGAATTTTATTATGGTGCCTTTCATCTAGGTGAATTAAAAGGCCATTTCTAAAAATCTTTTTTCAAAAAATTTTAAACTCGATTCAACTTTTTAATTTTTTTTTTATTAGGTCACGCAAAAAAAAACCACAGAGAAGAAGTAGAACTTCTTCTCTGTTAGAGGATTTTTTAAAATGAGTCGAATTTTGAAACTCTCTCTTTGTATCTTTTTGTTGTTCTGCTAAAATCAAAACCCAAAACATCTATCAACAAGTAAATAAAGTCTAAAATTTTACACCAGCAGTTCCGTAAAAAATTCTAAATAAGAATCTATTTTTAATAGAAAATCTCAGAGACGACAAAAAGTTAAAAAAAAGAAGAAAACAACTAATTAAAAGGCCTGGATCTCAATAACATTGATAAAAGAAAGCATCAAATCATATTTAAATTTGTTATTTAGCAACTTTTCAAAGGTTTTTCAAAACAAAAATATATAAACAGAAAACTCGATTCTTCACAACTCCTCTTGAAAAAATTTATGAAATTTTTTCATCACAGAGACTACATGATTTCACAATCATAGGCCTTTTTTTATTACATATTAGTACAGATTGCTGTAAATTTATTTATAAAGGAGATTTCAACATTAACCAATTTTGAAATTTATCTGCTAGTTGCCCTGCTAAGCACGGAAAAGTTACGAAGTTTTTTATTTCTCGTGGAGTTGCGAATTTCTAATTTTTTTTTTTACAAAAAAAAATGAGATGGAGTCTTTAAGACCTCCAAAATTATCATCACTCCACTTGAAAAAGGTGTTTCAAGTGGAAGCGTTTTCTGGTGGAAAGGATGCATTTCAAAATTCAACCAATTGCGTGCGAAACTACACAATCGAACAGTTAAAAATTTTTCAAAAAGAAAAAGGGTTTTCACTTGAGAAAGCAACAACTTTTTGGAGGATCATCTCGATAAAAATATTTGAAAGAATTCTAAAAAAAAAAATTCCAGAACAAGGGGCGGTTTTACCTGTTGACTTGAAGCTAACTCTATAGCTTCTTCCCTAAGCAATCTAGCTGTATGTAGAGCGGAGCCTGTAAGTTTTGGATCACCAATAGTATACCCAAGTTCTTGTAAGCCCAATTTTATATCAGAAGTTTTTTCTAGTCGGGACTTTTCTTCGCAAATTTTTTTAACTAGATTTTCCGCGTTTTCACCGTGCTCAACTAGAAGTTGCTCTACCTCTTTTTCAGTCGATTTTTTCAGCTCCTGCTGTCCTAAAGTTAACGATTCTGAATCTCGGCGAAAATCTTTTACTTGCGAGTTTAATAACTCGGCTTTTTTTCTAGATTCTTCTAACATCTCAAATTTTTTACGAGATTCCTCTAGCAGCTGGCTCGCCTTTTCTCTCGCTGCGTCCAATTCTTGGTGTGCCTTGTCACGTGCATCTCTTCCTTGTTCCGTGGTGACAACAAAAGCCCCGGCCAATAAACTAAGTCCAGGAATTAATCCCTTGGGTATGTTAGCAGAAATTCCTTCGATTGCAGGAAATCCGCCGCCTAAATTCACCCCACTGTGATGAAAGTAAAAGATTTGATACTCTTTAAATAGGGCCGAACTGAGAAATCTTTCAAAGGATAATGATAAAAAAATGAGAATTTTATAAACAGAAAGGACAATTACAAAACCTTTCAAAACGTATTCATCGCTTTCAAAACGATAAAAAAGTGGATCGACACAAGCATAAATGAAAAAACCTAAAAACCATGAAAGTTTTGAATCCAGATCTAACATTTTTTTTATTTTGTTGACCTTAATTAAAAAATTTTCATTACAAATACCATTTAAAAAATATTTCACATTTTTTTTGTTTGTAAAAAAAGCAAAAAAAAGCAAAAAAAAAAGTACATAAATCATCAAAATGTTTTGTAAATGGAAAAGATAGGAATTAAAAAAACGAAAAAACAACCCAAACCAAAAAACAACTAAAAAAGTAATTCTAAAAGATATTTTTAAATCTAGCAAGTGTAAAGAATTATAAAATTTGAACATAAATAAATTTTTTAAGAAGGATAATTTTTTTTTGTTAAAAAAATCACCAACAAAAAACTCTTAAAACAACTCCCACTGAATGTTTTCATATCAGAGAGTTTTGAATGAAAAACTAAGAGATTTAAAGAATTCACAACCATGAAAATTCTGAAAAACTTTCAAAATTTTTTAAGGTCTGATCTTTTTTTTCTTTTTTTCCAAATGGAGGCTTTCTTGATTCAAAAATGGGTTACAAGGGCCTACCGTGTAAAATGGTAAAGGATTTTTTTTACCACAAGGGATTTTTTTTTGAGTCTAAGGAATTGAACCCTTTGTTTTGGTTTTTTTACACCAAAAATTCACCGTGAAAGCACCCTTGAAAAAGCAGAATAGGGTTACTTTCAGAAAAGACTTGATTAATCCAGCCGCAGGTTCCCCTACGGCTACCTTGTTACGACTTCACACCATTCACTCATCTTATATTCGGCTCCTGTTCCAGTGAAAAAATCATAAGTTTCTCAGCATGAAAAACATCATTTTTTTACTAGAGAGAGAGACTTCCTATACTATCAATTTACAGTGTGTGACGGGCGGGGAGTACAAGGCTCAGGTACATATTCACCGTGGCGTGCTGATCCACGATTACTAGTGATTCCGGCTTCATGTTCTCGAATTGCAGAGAACAATCTGAACTAGGGTGAGTTTTTTGAGATTTGCTCCAATTTTCATTCTAGCTTCTCTTTGTATTCACCATTGTAACACGTGTGTAGCCCAGCCCATAAGGGTCATGAGGACTTGACGTGATCCCTTCCTTCCTCTAGTCTATCACCAGCTGTAATTTCATTTAAAAGACTTTGTTTTCTTGAAACAAGGATTTTTTGAATGAAAAGAGGGGTTTCGTTCGTTAAGGAAATTAATCCAACATTTCACAACACGAACTGACGACAGCCATGCAACACCTGTAATCTTCACTTGTTTTTTTTTTAACAAAAAAAAATTATCTTAAATATAACAAAGATTGTGAAAAGATTATGTCAAGGACTGGTAAGGTTTTGCGCGTTGTTTCGAATTAAACCACATGTTCCACCACTTGTGTGAGCCCCCGTCTATTCCTTTGAGTTTTAATCTTGCGACCGTACTCCTCAGGCGGACCATTTAACGCGTTAGCTAATAGAAAAGTTTAAACCTTCACCTGATGACTGATTACATCAGCAATTGCTAGAAAAATCTAGTCACCAAGCTTTCAGAAGATACAAATGTTTCTAGAAAGGTCATCGTTGACGGCGTGGACTACGGGGGTATCTAATCCCCTTTGCTCCCCACGCTTTCGCACCTCAACGTCAGTGGAGTCCCAGAGAATTGCCTTCGCTTTTGGTGTTCCTCCTGATATCAACAAATTTTACCTCTACGCCAGGAATTCCATTCTCCTCTTACTCACTCTAGTTTAGGTATCGGGTCCAAATTTTAAAAATTTGATCCATAAGTTTTCTCGTGAAAACTTTTCTTAAAAGTTTTCACGAGAAAACAAGACAAGTTTCAAAGTTAAGCTCTGATTTTTTTCTCTTTGATAATCTAAACAGTCTACGTGCTCTTTACGCCCAATCATTCCGAATAACGCTTGCCCCTCTCGTATTACCGCGGCTGCTGGCACGAGATTGGCCGGGACTTTTTTCTCAAACTCTGTCATAATCTCTGTTTGAGTAAAGGGCTTTACAACCAAAACAGTCTTCGTCGCCCACGCGATCTAGCTGGATCAGGCTTTCGCCCATTGTCCAATATTCCTCACTGCTGCCGCTCGAAAGCGTCTGGGCCGTGTCTCAGTCCCAGTGTGGCCGATCATCCTCTCAGACCAGCTAAGGATCTTTGGCTTGGTAGGCTTTTACTCTACCAACTACCTAATCCTACGCAAGCTCATCTCATAACGTTTTACAACTTTGAGTGACTTGATCCTTTTTCTTAGCAAAAAAAAATCAGGCAACCTATTCAAGATTCAGAAAGCCTTTCCTTGATTTATGAGGCAGATTCTTACGTGTTACTCACCCGTTCGCTACTCCTCTCAATGAATTGAGAGACGTACAACTTGCATGTGTTAAGCTTATCGCTAGCGTTCATTCTGAGCCAGGATCAAACTCATACTTATTTTTCTTTTATTTAGCTTTATTTTTTTTTAGAGAAAACTTACAAAACCGGGAATTGTTCCTTAGAAAAGTGTAGAAATTTTTTTGAGGCTTTGATTACTCTACTCTATATGATAAACAAATGAAATTTAAGTTGAAATTCTTTAATTTAAATGATTGTAAATAATTTTTAAGAGGAGGACTTTTAAAAATGAAAAATTTAGGTCTGATCTTTTTTTTCATTCTTTTTTTTCTTTCTTTTTCATTAGAGAAAAAAAGATGAGAAAAAAAAGAAGAAAACATTTAATAATTTTTTTCTTCTCAAAATTATTCTAATTTTGAGATAAGGATCAAACTCTTTCTCAAAATTATTCTAATTTTGATTTTTTTTTTTTGCATAAAAAAACAAAATTTAATAAATTTTTTCATGTAAATCGAGGAAATTTTTCAATCTCGATGATCAAATCGAGGTAGAAGACTCGAGGTTCAAATCGAGGACTCTTTGGTATCCCTGGAGGATTTGGCCTTTAATTGAGAAAGAGTTTGAATTAAATCTTGTGGAATTGTGATTAACGGAGAAATTAGTAAACTTTGGTCTAATAAAGTCAAGAATTCTGTCTGTTTGTCTAAAGCTAGAAAAAAATCTGAATGCACTGAGATTTTTACATTCAATAAAGCTTCTATATCCAAATGATTTAAGAGTTTTCTTTTGTAAAGACAACTAATAAAGAGAAACTTAGAATTAGATTGAATGAGTTTCCAAAGGAGTCTTAGAAATTGCTCATTATGGAATCCTAGAAGAAGATTGGGGCCTTGACAAAGAAATTGCAGTGTGTTTCTATCTGAATCAGCCAAAAAATCTACGGATTCACTTGTTTCTAGATGGAGGTCCAACTCCATAGAAGAATGGGGGGTGGTAAGTGTTTTTTTTAATAAACTGTTTTTTAGGTTTAGAACCCCCCAGTGGTTGAATTTCTGATTACGCTCCGGATCTTCTTTTGGATCCCTGGAAATTAATTTTAAACTTTCCTCTTCCAGTGTATTTTTGAATTGCAACCAATCTTTAACGGTTAAATTTTTTTGTTGAAGTAGAAAAAGATAAGGATAATCTTTAAGAAATTGTTGTGTTTTTATTTTACTAATTTTTTTTTAGGATTTATCATTGTTTGTTTAGTTTTTCTATTGTTTTTATTAATTACTGATTCAATTTTTTTATTTTTTTTTGCTTTTTTTTTTATGAAATGCTTTTTTTCGTGTAATTGCAAACTCACCTATTTTATGACCTATCATTTGATCTGTGACCTTTAGCGTGACAAAGGTTTTTCCGTTATATATCATTAATTGTTTTCCGATAAGAGAAGGTAAAATTACCGAACGTCGGGACCAAATTTTTTTATTTTTCGTGAAAATTTCAGAAAAGGGCCCTTTCCATAGAGATCTTGTCATAGAGTTTTTTTAATACACTTTATTAATTACTTTTTTTAACTTTTTCGAGGTACTCTTTCCAACAGAAAACAAGTAAATGAGACAATTCCTCTTTTTCAAAATTATTCTAATTTTGAAACATGAATCGAGAACTTTGTTCCTTAGTTGCAACATCAAATAATTAAAATTTTTACTAAATTTTTCTTCTTTTTTTTTCTTTGGAGAAAAAAAAGATCAGACTTTAAGACTCTTGAAAAGATTTATTAAATCTTTTCAAGAGGGTCAAACTCTTTCTCAAAATTAGAATAATTTTGAGGATTAAATCGAGGTCCAACTCTTTCTTAAAATTAGAATAATTTTGATTTTTTTTTTGCATAAAAAAAAAAACAAAATTTAATAAATTTTTTCATTTGAATCGAGGAAATTTTTCATTTCAAAATTAGAATAATTTTGATTTTTTTTTTTTGCATAAAAAAAAACAAAATTTAATAATTTTTTTCAAAAGGACGTCGTTTCTAGACTTTTTTTAAAGATTTGTTTGGTGAGGGATACAAAGTATTCAAGTGGATCCTTTTTTTATTAGAAAAAGTTCTTGAAAATTTTTTTCATTATTTTTTTTTCCAAAAAATAAAGTTCTTAATCTCGAGTGATAAATTTTGTTTTTAAAGGAAGTTTATAATAGGCTAAAAGCGACGCCTGTTTAGCTAATTGGGAGGAGATGCCATCCATTTCGAATAAAATTTGTCCTTTTTTTACTCGACAGACCCAAAAAGAAGGGGCACCCTTCCCTTTCCCCATACGTACTTCAGCTGGTTTGGAAGAAACAGAAATATCGGGGAAGATACGTATCCAAATTTGACCAAGTCGTTTAAATTTTCTCGTAAGTATTCGTCGAACTGCTTCTATAGTCTTCGCAGGGATTCTGCCTGATTCTAAAGTTTTTAGGCCATACTCGCCAAATTCTAAACGAGTTGTGTTGCCCAGAATTCCATTTACTCGCCCTTTTTGAAATTTTCTAAATTTTGTGCGTTTTGGTTGTAACATATTTGAATTTTTTTGCGTGTTGTTAATTTATTAATCTTCTAGAATTGTAAAAAGATTCTACAAAATAGGTAGATTCAAAATTTTATTTTCCCAAGGTCAAACGTTTCGTGTGGTTGATAAATTTTTAAGATTTCTGAAATCGTTTCACGGAACTCTGCATGCTCTTTAAATCAAAGTCCCTTTTTTTTTTAGAAACCCCTTCAACAATTGAAAATTGAAAAAACTCCTCGATTCAAGTCTCAAAATTATTCTAATTTTGAGAAAGAGTTGAACCTCTTACTTTTTTAGATAAAAAAGTAAGAGGTTCAAACCCGATTTTCATAAAAAAATTTAATCACTTTTTTTTCGGTTGTCTCGATACTCGTTTGAATGAAACGAGCAAGCAGATGATGTGATTGAAAAATTTCCCAAATAATTTTGAATGTACTTTTTGTTATCAAACAGAATCTTGAAGTTTCTAATTATGAGTTTAATTGTAACAAATCCATACCTTAACGCCCACCGAGCCAAAACTAGTCAGAGCGGTTTTTTGTGAAAAATCTATTTTGGATGAAAAAACTTGCAAAGAAGTTTGCCCATATTTTATACATTCTGTTTTAGCCCGTTGAGCTTTTTTTGATTTACCGCCCACACGCCCAGAACATGTAATACGAACGCCGCGAATTTGTGGCAATTTAGATAATTCTTTTAAAAGTTTGTTTTTTAAACGGCGAAAAGGGACACGTTTTTGTAAAAAAAAAACAATTTCATCAGCCAAATACTGGGCATGTTGCCAATCATTTGTGACTTTAAAAGGCATGAAACCTATCTCAAGTTGATAAAAATGAGTTAATCTTGATTCTAAATAATTTTTAGAGTTTAAATTTTCAGAAAGTGATTTTATGTTGGAAAATGAACAACTAGGAATGGAACGGGACCATAAATTTTGAGTTGTTTGCAAATTAATTATTGGAGTCAATTTTGATTTTTGCTGAATTCCTTTTTTCAACAAGAATGTTTCAAGTAGAGAACTTCCCAAAACCAGAGAATTGGTTTTTTCTTTATCTAAAAAACTTCTATCTTGACTTTGTTTTAAATTATATTTCAAAGTTTTGTAAACTAGTAGATTTTCAAAAAAAATAAGATCTTGATGATTCTTTCCAAATTCGTGAAACAACCCATCACCTTTTTCAAAGAACTGTGTCGCTTGCGTGCCCGTTGATTGATGAATTGAATTATTGTTTTTTTCTAGTAACCTCAATTTGAGTGGTTTTGTGGAGCTGTGTTTTTGCTTTTTTTCAAAAAAAAATGATGCAGCTACAATTTCTTTGTGCGTGTGTTGTAGACTTTTTGAAAACTGTAGTTTTTTAAAATCAGAATCTCCAAATGAATGGGAAACTACGGAGTTTTTGTCAAAAAAATTCAAAAAATTTTTAATAGAATGCTCTTGATTTAAAACTAGGGGAATAGTTTTTGCTTTCATTTGAGATTTTTGGGATAATCTAGACCATAATTGAAAATTTTGAAAACTGGTAATTTTTTTTTGAAATTTGTAAAGTGTTAATTGATTTAAAGTTCTGTAAAAAGAAATCATTTTTGTAGGTTTTTTTTGTTTTCTTTTAAATTTGTCTTTAAAAAAATATTTAGTTTTTTTAAACGAATTCGTTTTCAAACCAAAAACTTTGGATCTCCAGTCTCTGGTGGATCCAGGGTAACAGAAAAAATTAAAAATTTGAGTTTTTTTTTGTAAATGTTGAATCGAGTAACGACCTGTTGGAAGTTTTAATAATTTTAAGAAATTATCAAGGTAACGTTGCAAAAAAATTTCTCGAGTGAGTAGATTTTTATAAAAGTAATTACTGTACCAACAACTATCAAAATGTCGATTCGTTGATTGTAATCTTAAAGAAATTGGATTTACTTTTTGGCCCATTTTGTTTTTTATTGTCTAGTTATCTATATTACTTGGATAGGGTTTTTGAGATTGAAAAATTTGTTTAAAAATTTTTGTAGTAAACATTTTGCTAGCAGATTTCAGAGAAAAAAGTTTCTTTCTTCTAAAAGAAATAAAATTAGTGAATATTAGAATTCAAAAAATTATTTGCATTACTCTATATAATGAACAAACTAAAGAATGTGTGTCTTATTACATATCTTTATTGAAGTGTTGGTGATTTTCATCAAGTGATTTTCTTTTAGTTAAAAACATTTATCAAATGTTTTCAATTAATGAAATTTTATTAGTAATTTTGAATAATTTCTTCTTTTTTTTGTTAATGAAAGATTACTACCTTTTGTCTTTCTTATAGTTTATCGAAAGAATTCACCAAAAGTTTGTTTTTTTTACAAAAAACAAACTTTCATCAAAAATTTAAGCTAAGAAAACACCTTGTTTTTTATTAAAGAACAAATTTTTTTTACAAAATTTTACAAGTTAAAAAATAAAAATTAAACCATTAATTTGTAAAAAACTACACAATTTCCTGCTAAAAAGCCAAACGTAAACCAATAATCAGTAAAATTTCTGAGACGATGAAAAAATTTATGAAATTTTTTCTTCTTTTTTTTCATTAGAGAAAAAAAAGATGAGAAAAAAAGATGTGATTGAAACATTAAAAAACAGCGTCCTTATCTCAAAAATCAAATAATTTTGAGAAGAAAAAATTTCATAAATATTTTCGTCGCAATTAGACTTGTTTTGAGAAGTGAGATCACATTGTTTGATGTTGGAGTAAATAAATGTAGGCTTTATGACAAACTCACGAATCATTTTTAAACAGAAATTTATTTACAAGATTGAATTGAATCTTGTAAACAATTTTCTGTTTTTTTTTCACTTTTCTACTTTTGTTTTCAAATTAAAAACTGATTAAAGATTTATGAAATTTTTCATGAGTGACTATCTACTTGAATTATCTAATTTATCTAATCTACCTAAACAATATTTGTAAAAATTGGTTGAAACAAATTTGGCTAACAAAGGGATGTTACTATCAGGATATTTGGTACCACTCAAAAAGCCTGCGGCGGATCTTAACACAGGACCAAAAGCAGATGGTGTAGAATGAAAAGTTTCACGATATTTTTGAAACACATAAATAAGATAAGGACTTAAATCCACTTGTTTCCCGTTTGACATTTCAACAATGACTTTTTTGTGATTAGTGAGTTTAAGAATTTCGGCTAATCTAACAGTTGGAGAGATTTTTTGACCATTTATAATTGAAATGGCTTTAAGCGAATCTTTTACAAATACGTCCGCGATTGATTCTAATGTTCTGTGATTTTGTGAGGTTTTCAAAATTGTTTCGAAAATTTTTTCGTTTTCAAGAAAATTTTGTTGAAAATCAAGAAAACTAGGTGATACCATTGGGAGAATTTGAGGGTCCGTAAGAATCAAGTCTAATTCTAGGATTTTGTTCCAAAAAATCACCTGCAATTAATGTTTCAATTTCACTGCTGCTCGAGTTTCTGACCGAAGAGCCAATATGGCCTTGGGTGCTGGAATTAGGTGAATTTATGGAATCTGGGTCAAATAAAGGAGATGCTTCTTGTTTTACTTGATTTAATAGCTCTAATAAATAGTTTTCAAAAGGATCGTTTAAACCTTTTAATTCATTTTGTAAAGATTGGGGAATCCCTTGAATTGCCGCAGAAAGCTGACCTAAAATTTCTTTGTCGTAAGAAAATTTGGAATAGAAATTTAGATATTGTTTGATTAAACTTACGTCATGAATTGTGTAGGGAAGGGTTGCATTTTGTTCCGCAACATCTATAAGATTTTCGTTCGCACAACATCACAACATAGAGACGAGTTACTAGAGAAAATTATGCAGAGAATATAAAAAAAAATTTTAAACGTTTTTTGATAATTAAAAACGTAAAGAGAAATTAGAAAAGGTATTCTATGTTTAATCATAAGGTTTTTTTTTTTAAATAGAATTACAAAAAACAGCTGAAAAAATTCCTTTATGTATACAATTATGCCTAAGTACCCTAGAATTACGGAAACAAACAAAGTCACAGCCAAATAAAGCATTGAACTCCAAGGGTTTTTTTGGGAGAAAACAATTAAAGTTTGAAAAAAATGCGGTGTATTCAGGACAAAATCTGTTAACGGGACCTCAAACTTAAAACAAAAAAAAAGAGCAGTGAAAATGTAAAGTAATAGCATATCTAACATCAAGTAACAAAATTTTTTAAAATATTTTTTTATTTTCATAATTTCTTAGTTTTTTGTTTCATCCCCAAAGAATTCTCGAACAACGAAAACAACTCTCAAAAGAAAATTGAGGATCAAACTCTTTCTCAAAATTATTCTAATTTTGATGATAAAATTTAGGTCTAAAAGACATCTTTTTATCTAAAAAAAAAAGAAGAAAACATTTATTAAATGTTTTCAAGAGGAAATTGTTTCATGTGAGAGTTTTTTAGAAAAAAAGTAAGAGGATGAAACTTGATTTTTGAGTCGAGACCGTTTTTTGTTTAGAATTAAGAGGACTTGGATTTGTTTGTGGCACAAAACAAGTGATTAGAAATTCTCTCCAAAATTGAAAATTGTTTTATGAGAATTTTTAGATGAGCGGTGTTAAAAGGAGTACGTAAATGGGGGCAATTTTTTTTTGTCGGGGCAAAAGTAACCCTAAAAAAGCATTATCCACAATCAAATTTTTTAGTTTTTTTTGCGAAACAAGCCTCAACATCATTCTCTCAAAATTAGAAGGATTTAGAAAAAAGGGGGAGAGAACCTTATCCCAAAATCTCTTAAATTTCGAGAACAAGAATCTCATTAAATTTTTTCATCACCTCAAAATGTTTCTAATTTTGAGAAGGTTCTCTCCATGGATCATGGAGGAAACGGTTTGATCTTTTTTTTCATTCTTTTTTTTCTTTTTCATTAGAGAAAAAAAAGATGAGAAAAAAAAAGAAAAAAAATTTCATAAATTGACTAAACGTTTCAAACTCAAAATTAGAGTAATTTGGAAAAAGAGAGGAACAATGTTCTCTCCATTGATCATGGGGGAAAGCTACCGGCTTGGTTGTCTTTTATTGATAATTCAAACAATTGTAAATCATTTCAATTATCAATAAAAGATAGCGGGAGTTGGGTTCGAACCAACGACTTTTAGATTATGATTCTACTGTTCTTCCGACTGAACTATTCCGCCAAAATCTTGATTTTTACCACGTCTCCCGGATTTTCTAGTACATATGGTAGTAAAAGGGGTCACTAGTCGAAGTTGAAAAGGTTCGGGTGTTTCACTTTTTTTACATCAAGATAGTTTCTTTTATTTGGGTGATTTCTCTTTTTTAGCTTTTATCGAATTTACTTAGATTTTTTGTGTTTCTAGTTTTTTTTGTAACTTAGGTTTTTTCAAAATGGATTCCAACAGAAAACGAGTGGAACTCGTTTTCTGTTGGAATCCATTTACTAGTAACTGTCTAAAATACGAAAAGAATCAAGAATGCCATCATTAATGCAAATAATGCAATAGCTTCTGTAAGAGCGAACCCTAAAATAGCATAACCAAACAACTGTTTAGTTAACGAGGGGTTACGTGCAACAGAATTAATTAATGAACCAAACACAATCCCAATCCCAGCACCTGCACCTGCTAGAGCGATTGTAGCACAACCAGCTCCGATTAATTTTGCTCCGTCTAACATACTTTATTTTTTTTTTAGTTGATTGAGAATCGAAAGGCTAAGATTTCTCTTGGTTTTTTTTTCAAAAATATTCTTTTTCTCCAAATTAGACGAATTTCGAGAACAAAATGGACGAGGTTGTTCCAATAAAAAACAGGTAGATTTCAAAATTGAACAATTTATTAATCAGCTACTTTTTTTTTCATCAAGGAAAAATTCAATTTTGTTCTCAAAAGTATTCTAATTTTGAGTTGGAAAAATTTACTTGGAGTGATTTTTTTTGTCTTTTTTTCAATATCATATAGAAATACAAAAAAATGTTTAACAATGAAATTCTTTTTATGACTACGACAATCTTTTTGTGGGTATATTTACAAAAATTTTGTTAATTAAAAAATTTAAATGAATTACAGAAGATTTTTCAATTCAAAATTTAATAAATTTTTTCAAGATGAATTTTTTAACTGTTGAAATCACGTAAAAAAAATTAGTTTTTTTAGCAAAATGAGAATTTATGCCTTTTCATCGACCAGCGGAAAAAGGGATTCGAACCCTCGACATTTGCCTTGGCAAGGCAACACTCTACCACTGAGCTATTTCCGCTTAGAATCATATTAGGAGTATTAAGACAGCTTCTACTGTTTGTCCGGAAAAAGAATCACTAAATGAATTTTCATTTTAAAAAATTTAATAAAAGTTTCAAGATAATTTCACAATTTTTCTGATCTTTTTTTTCTCCAAAAAAAAGAATGAAAAATTTGTTTAGTGACTTTTTTTTTAAGTATAAGGATCAAAGTAGTTTAAAAACTACTCGAAGAAAAATTAAGCATTCTTTTTTAGAAAAAAAAAGAATCAGGTAGAAACTCGTGCTTGAAAAAGTGGTTTATAAGAAAAACCACAACAAAAAAATTTACAATTTTAGACATAATTTTATAAGTTATGATTTTGTTAATAAAAAAATTTACAGAGTAAAAACCAATGAAAACGAAATTATTTCGGAAGAAAAGGGATTCGAACCCATGGTACATAAATAATGCACGCTGATTTAGCAAACCAGTGCCTTAAACCTCTCAGCCATTCTTCCTTGATTTCGTTAGAGTGGTGTTTTGATTAACGCACAACACAAAACGTTTTCACATAAAAAAGTTCATGAAAATTTTTTTTATCGGGCAGTTTCCAAGTTGATTCCATTATGAAACGGACTCCTTACTTTTTTCGCTGAAAAAGAGGAGTCCGTTTCTAAAATTTTCTAAATGTTTTTCAATTGTTTGATGTTCCATTGACTCTTTTTTATCGCTTGATAAAAAGGAGAGTAACCTTTACTAACATTTTTAAGTGATTTTGTAAAGGTGATGAAAAAATTTTTTCTTCTTTTTTTTCTTTTCATTAGAGAAAAAAAAGATGAGAAAAAAAAGAAAAAATTTATTTTTTCAAGAGGAATCAAAAATGTTCTTTTGCTGATACCTTTCAGTGAATTAATTACTAGCTGTTTTGTAGTGAATCAGATAATTTTCAAATTTACCTAAAAACGGAACTAAGATTAAAAAATAAATAAAAAAGAAAACAGAAGCACATTGACCTACTAAAATATAAGGGTCTTCTACTGGTTGTTGACCAATCCAACTTAAAAGGAAAGTATCTGCTAAAATCAACCAGAAAAATTTTTTATGAAAAGGTCTAAAATTGGAACTACGAATAGGTGAGGTATTAATAAAAGGCAAAGCAAGTAACGAAATAAACACTAAAGCAATTGCAGCAACACCAGCTAATTTATTAGGAATACTACGAAGGATCGCATAAACCCATAAAAAATACCACTCAGGGACAATATGTGCCGGAGTTGACATAGGATTTGCCGGAATGTAATTATCAGGATGCCCCAACAGGTTTGGGTAGAAATAAATAAACAGCGAAAAAAACAGCGCAAAAGCTACCCAAGCCACTAAATCTTTGACATAAAAATAAGGATATAATCCAACTTTGTCAACCGTTGAATTTGTCCCTAAAGGGTTATTCGAGCCATATTGGTGTAAAGCAGCTAAATGAAGAACCGAAGCACCAACAATCAAAAATGGTAATAAATAGTGCAAACTAAAAAATCGATTTAATGTCGCATTATCTACAGAGAAGCCCCCCCAAAGCCAAGTTACAATGCTATCGCCTACGACAGGAATTGCACTTGCCAAACTTGTAATCACCGTTGCTCCCCAAAACGACATTTGACCCCATGGCAATACATACAAAAATCTAAATATTGAATCACAGGAATTCTTGAGAAAATATTCATGTACCTTATCGAAACAAATATCCCCATGAGGTTTTCTCCACTCTAAATGGAGGCCATGACCCATCATGTTTCATTTGTTTTTCACCTAAGGCCTTGTGTGTTGTGATGTTTTTGATCACAGAAACATCACAACAAGATTTTTCGACTATACATTAAGCATCTTTACAGACACCCATCAGTGACCTAGTCTGTAGCGACTCTGCACAGAGCCGACGGTCTTGGAAATTTCTCATTACAGGAAGAAATAGAATTTGCCCTTTGACTCGTTTTCACTGACATCGCCTAACTGTTTTCAAGTTTGGTATCGTCCAAACCTGCTAAATCAGCGCACGCCCCTGTCAGGGCGGTATAACCTTTTCCCTCAATCTTCTATGGAGAAAACCTCCATCTTCTCCATTTACTTTTTAAAATTGGAACAATTTTAAGAGTTATGAAACCGTCCATTAGAAATGGAACAAGAAACAACCTCCATTTAGGAAAAAATTGAAGATCTATTTCATTTGAATAAGGGAAATTTGAATGTTTCTCTGTGCAGATTGCACATTCTGTGAAAAAACAACGTTTTTTTCACAAGGTTACGACTATGAAGAATATTCCACGTAAATATTAAGGCAACGTATTTTTTTCCAGATTTCACAGTTCTTTTGAACGTCCTATAATTCCCCTGAAAAGCACGACAAGCTTCCCGCAAACTCGAATAGCGACCCAAAATTTCACGCGTATCTCCGTCTAGAATTTGTGTAGGTTTTGAAAACATTTTTTGATTCCATTCCTCCATAATTTTTTGATGTTGTTGCTTTTGTTGGGCCGTCCTGTTGAAAGCTGCTTGTGACAATTTTTTACGAACTTCCGGAGAGAGCTTTTTGCCTTTATTGAGTAAACCTACAGCTTACCGTCTGGACTCACTGTAACCAGCTTTCATTTTTTCTCGAGTTTCTAACGTGTGTGAGTATCCAAAAGAATTTTCAGCCGAAAGTAAAATGTTGTATTCAGGAAGTAAGTTTTGAATAAACCAAGTTTCACGACTTCTGGTACTGGGAATTTCTGTCCATTCCAAAATTTCCCAGGAAAAAGAGTTGATACCATATTTTTTGATCGCTCGCTTCAAGAGAAAATCTTTATGGTGATGAAAGAAATGATAACGAAAACGAGCGTACAATCGATTACTTGTCGCTTTCTTGGTGATGGCACTCCCTACGTAGCTTTTAGAATTTTGTAGGTTGGTGATTTTGTAAACACCGCTTTTTCCTTGAGAGAGTTGCTTGATTTTTTTGATAATTTCGGGGTTGTTTAGATCTTGGAAATACATAATATTTAAGTGAACTTTTTTTCATTTTCGGCAATGTTATTTACCGATGAAAGCTGTAATAATCATTAGCAGGAGAATAATCACTCCAATACACCATAATAATTCACGGGGACTTGCATAACTTCCATAATACAAGCCACGAAACATATGAATGTAAACAACAATAAAAAACATGCTGGCGCCATTAGCATGCATATAGCGAAGAAACCAACCACCTTCAACATCTCTCATAATGTGTTCTACGCTTAAAAAAGCTAAGTCTACATGAGGTGTGTAATGCATAGCTAAAAAAATACCGGTAGCTATTTGAACGATTAAGCAAATACCAGCTAAACTTCCAAAACTCCAAAAATAATTAATGTTACTTGGAGATGGGTAATCTACTAAATGAGTATTTAATACAGAAAATACAGGTTGTTTTATTATAGAAACTCGTTTCATAATCTATAGAATGTCAAAAAAGAATAAAAAGAAAATTTAAAGCAATAAAGCTGCAATAGTTTTTGAGATGATGAAAAAATTTAATAAATTTTGTTTTTTTTTATGCAAAAAAAAATCAAAATCGAATGAAAAAATTTAATAAATTTCTTGTTTTTTCTGATCTTTTTTATTCTTTTTTTTCTTAAAAAAAAAGATCAGAAAAGAAAGAAAAAAAAGAATGAAAAAATTTAAAATCTCATCCCACATTTAACAAGTAACGATCTCAAACTTTTTGGATTGATTTATGTTGTAAAAAGTATAATTCCATGACAAATTTGAAAGTTTTGTCATAGAATTTACCATTTTGGCTCAAAAAAAGCTAGAAACGTGGATTTTCTGCGGTTTCATACAGGAGACAAACAGGCCCAACTGAATAAAAAAACTCTTGAAAAAATTTATTAAATTTTTTCAAGAGTCTTTCAGACCTAAATTTTTTCATGTGATACAACAAATAGACTTTTTTTCTGAAAAAAAAGTCTTTTTGGCTCTCTTTTCAGGTAAACAAGGGCGGAAAACAAAGTTTTTTATCAGATTACTTATAAATTGATTTCTTAAAATTGCCGAACCCTTGAAAAATTGCTCATCAAGAGAGTGGATGATTACCTTTTATTTTTTGTAAGCAAAAAAACAGACCGGTAATTAAAAAAAAAAAAATTACATTTGTTAGGATTTTTAGCCTTCCTCCTCAAAAAATTGTAAACCGTAAACCTTTGACGCGTTGTTTTTAGGAGCAAGGGGATGATCACCTTAACTGTTGTTTATTGATTTGAGAGGCCTATTAATGAATTAATGAATTTTTCTGAAACAAAAAATCGTTTCACGTTAAAAAAGTTTTTAAGATGAAAAAATAAACCAAGAGAAAAAATTTAAGAAATCCTCGATTCAAGTCTCAAAATTATTCTAATTTTTCTTCTTTTTTTTCTTTGGAGAAAAAAAATATCAGAGTTGGTGATTTTTTTTTGAATAAAAAAAAAAAACCACAGAAAACTAGTAAGACTAGTTTTCTGTTGGACCTCTTACTTTTTAAGATAAAAAAGCTCTCACATGAAAAAATTTATGAAATTTTTCAAACTCAAAATTAGCGAAATTTCGAAAGGACTTATCGTATACGAAAACAACGTCTTTCATTTATAACTGAGAATATCTAGAAAAAAAGAGGTTAATCGAAATTTTTCTCAAGAACTATGGAAGAAACACAAACGTCCACTCAAAGAATAATTTCGGTTTTTTTAGTTTATGTACATCATATAGAGAAACAGCAAAAATTTTTTATGAATGAAAAATTTAATACCATTTACTGGAAATTTATTTTTCCAAAAGTAATTGATGAGTTTCCATCAAAACCACACCACAAAAAAAAAGAAGTTGTTATTTTTTAAGTTTGAGTTTTTAATTTGGTTTGATTTAATTTTTAATCAAATAAAAAAAACTTTTTAATGATTTTTAGATGTTTTTAGACATCAAAACAAACCTTAATCATTTATTGAAATTTTTAACCTGTCTCCAATAGCTCAGTGGTAGAGCAGCTGGCTGTTAACCAGTTTGTCGTTGGTTCAAATCCAACTTGGGGAGTTTTTTAATAAAACAGGGCATCAATTATCAAAATTAGAATAATTTCTCATCGGCGGACCGCAAAAAAAAAATGGGATGTAGCCAAGTGGTAAGGCATCGGAATTTGGATCCGACATTCAAAGGTTCGAACCCTTTCATCCCAGATTTCACCTCAAAAATTTTACTAAACAACAAGTTTAACATTAGAAATTACTTTTTTATTCTTTTTTTCTCAAAAAAAAAGATCAGAAAAAAAGAAAAAAAAGATCAAAAAAAAAAGATCAAAAAAAAAGAAGAAAAATTTAGTAAATTTTTTCAAGAGGAAACTAATCAACTGAAAAACAAGAATTAAATCACAAATTTCAAACAATTAGAATCTAACAACAAACACAGTCGTAAAAGTTTAGATAGCTCAGTTGGTAGAGCAAAGGACTGAAAATCCTTGTGTCGGCAGTTCGAATCTGCCTCTAGACAAAACCTATTGCAAGAACAACTTGTAATTCATCTAGTTTTGCTTTTAAAAGATTTAGTAAATGTTTTAAACTTACTACTCTATTGAAAAGGAGTTCTTTAAGTAGTAAAAAGGTTTCCGATCGTAAACTTAAAAACTCTTTGTTTGTACGATATTTAAATGCTTTTTTACATAAATAAAGCAAAAATATTACCTGCTGAAAAAATTTAATGAATTTGAGAAAAAATTTGAAAAATTTCCTCGATTCAAAAATCGAGTTGGACCTCTTACTTTTTTATCTAAAAAACTCTCACATGAAAAAAGTTATTCTAATTTTAAGAAAGAGTTTGATTCTTATCTCAAAATTATTCTAATTTTGAAAAAGAGTTTGATTCTTATCTCAAATTTGTTCTAATTTTGAGAAGAAAAAATTTATTAAATGTTTTTTTCTTTTTTTTTTGATCTTTTTTTTTCTCATCTTTTTTTTCTCTAATGAAAAGAAAAAAAAAATGAAAAAAAAGATCAGACCTAAATTTTTCAAACGATGGCATTTTATAATTAATGAAAAAATTTCAAGGATCTTTTACGTGCTAGAAATAACATGATACTTTCAAAATTGAATCAGTTTTGAAATCTACTCTTTATTTTTTTTTATCTAAAAGAGACTTTCCATGCCATGAAAAATCCAAGAAAGATTGTTTGAATCACAAATCTAATAAAAATTTGAAAACGTTTTCTTTTGGTTCAAAGCCAATCTATCATAATTTTACTAAAGTCTTTTTTATTCCAAAGTTGATTTGGGTAAACTCTGTTTTTTTAAATAAATTTTTTTGTGATAAATTTTTATCTTTAAGATTAAGAAAGAAAGAAAACAAGTTGAAAAGAAAAAAAAGACATGAATTCAACAGGCAATCAGATTTAAGGGTCAAGGATGAGTGTCTGAGTGGTTTAAGGTACCGGTCTTGAAAACCGGCATACTGAAAAAGTATCGGGGGTTCGAATCCTCCCTCATCCGTCTTGTGCTTTTGTTTAACTTTTCGATTAACTACTTGTATTTTCCATTGACTTTTCCAAATAAAAAACAACGTAAATCAAAACGAGTTGCAACAAAAAAAGTCTAAAAGAGATAAAAAATGAAAATTCTAGGGCAATTAGCTCAGTTGGTAGAGCAATTCGCTTACAACGAAAAGGTCAAAGGTTCGAATCCTTTATTGCCCATTAGTTTTTCTAAGACAAAATTGTAACAAACACCTCAAATCTACTCGTTAGTTGAAAAAATTTAATAAATTTTTTCAAGTAAATCATGTGATCAAATAATTTTATAAATTATTTGAAATTATCAAGCAGTGATAAAAAATTTCTCAAATTTTTTCTTCTTTTTTTTTCATTAGAGAAAAAAAAAGATGTGATTGATTTTTTTTTGCAAAAAACAGTTTATGTTTTCTAAATTTTAACGTGATAAAATAAAATATTTAAGAGTTTTGCAACATTCATATCAAAAATTTTCAACAATTAAAAAAATTCACACCTCGATTCAAGTCTCAAAATTATTCTAATTTTGAGAAAGAGTTGAACCTCTAACCCGCAAAAGAACAAGCGTTGGGTTATTATTACATATATAGATAAACGACGCTCTTTGTGATTTCTAAAATCGAACAAATCACGGTTTGTTGAGTTGAGGATCCACCGACGCTTTTGCAGAATCAGATCCGCTTGCTTTTTGTTTCTGCTCTTCTAAAATATGCATTGGTTCTTGGAATCAGCTAGAGCAATTTCTTAACTACTTCAAGGTTTCACGGAAACAAATCGAACTGTATCATCAAGTAGAAGACTTCTCTACCATTCGACTACTTGCGAAATTCTTTAATAAGTCCCAACTGATTGTTAGAAATTATTCAAGGTGTTTGACTCACATTCACTCCATCAGAAGCGTAGTTAAACGTATCTTCAATATGTTTTTTATGACTAGCACCAAGCGCCAAAGTGCCTGCACCAACAAGTATACCAGCAGCGTTTTGGTGCTTTTTTTGCCCACTCTACAACATCACTAAATAACTCACTTAAAGTTTTCACAACATCTCTTCGATGTGATAAAAACTACCACCCGAACGGAATCAAACAGAATAAATCAAGACTGGAAACAAGATTAATCTAATCAGATAAAATTACTCAATTAAATACTCTTTCTCACCAAACCAACAAATCCAAATAAAAAGTGCAAAATCATCAAGTTTAAGTAGCCATAAAAAATGAAAAATAAAGAAAGCAAAACCCAATCTTATATTTATCAGGTTGTCCAATATTTGTTGCGTAACCTCAAGAGACTTCAATAAAAAAGGTTTGGTTGGAATTTTTTTACGTAAAAAAATTCCAACTCAAGTTTGAATAAATAGAGTCAATTATGAAATAAAAAAACAAAGAAACTGAAAAAAGTAGGATCAAACTCTTTCTCAAAATTATTCTAATTTTGATTTTTTTTTTTTGCATAAAAAAAAAAACAAAATTTATTAAATTTTTTCATGTAAATCAAGGAGAGTCAATTAAGAGTAAAAAAAATACATTTAATTAAGGAGCTTATAAATGCAATCTCAACCAGATAAAATAAAAAATATGATAAATTTTTTATTTTTTTGAATCACTTAATTTTGTTAAATGTAGATGAAAAAAATTATCAAATGTTTTCAATTCTTTAGAGTAATGAAAAAATTTAAGATCTAATTGTTATTTGTTGAGTGATTCTTTTTTTTTTTATCAAGCCATTAAAAAAATTTAATAAATTTTTTTAATGGCTTGATAAAAAAAAAACTCTTTAGTTGCTTGTTTTAATTGTTTGGAATTTTCTACAATGGTGTTTGTTTTCTAGAAGCGTTCACAAAACTAACAAATAAAACTAATCCCGAGTGGTCGAGCCCGATTTCCAGCTAAGAACGTATTCTCTTAGACTTCCAGATATTTCGTGCATTTTACTTGTAACACTTTGAGTTGGCACTTTTTGCAAATGTGTCAACAGATTTTTATCTTTTGTAACAGAATAGGCTTTCCAAACATCTGCATTTGCTGTGGAAATTGCTTCTAGAGTCTGCATGTGTTTTACTGCGTCACCCGCAACAAAGGCCGTTGCAGCCAGGGAAAATCCGGACATTGTGGCTCTGCGTAAAGTTGAAGTATTCAGATTATATCCTAGTTTTTTTAAAATGAGAGGGTCTTTATACTTTTCAATCATTTTTTCCTTTATAAAGGGAACATAAGACAAAACAGTACAATACCAAACGATTTCTAAAAGTAAAAAATAAAACAGCAAAAGACATTTCAAAAGAGGGGGGAGTGCTTTAAAGTAAGAAAAAAAATTGGATAGTTGATCTAACAGTTGTATTAAAAAGTTGATGAACTCTACGCTATAGGACAGAGGGACGAAAAACAGGGCTAGATTTAAAGAAACAAATCCAGCTAAATTAAAAAACATGAATCGTGTGAGTTTGGATCCATAGTAAAAAAACCAGAAAAACACTAGACTTAATTTATTCCACTTTTTAAAAAAACTATCTAATTTTTGAATCATAAGTAATGAATTTTATTTTAGAGCCATTATGAAATTTTTACGCAGTAAATCAAAAATTTTCAGGAGTTGATTTTTTTAGAGTGTTCCAGACATCTCCTTGCATCAACTGCTTGAAATCAGAAAGCACGTAAATGGGTTGTTTTTTATAAAAAAACAACCTATTTAAGCGATAGGTGACACTCAATGGTTTTTAAATAATTACGTTATCGGTCTACTTCACCGAAAACGATATCTTGAGTACCTATTATTGTCACCACGTCAGCTAACATATGATTACGTGACATAAAATCAATACCTTGTAGATGTGCAAAACCTGGGGCTCTAATTTTACATCGGTAAGGTCGGTTGGTTCCGTTACTTACAAGATAAACACCAAATTCACCTTTTGGCGCTTCTACAGCCGTATAAGTTTCTCCAGCCGGGACCACAAAACCTTCGGTATACAGTTTAAAATGATGAATCAGAGACTCCATTGATTGTTTCATCTGACTTCGAGATGGTGGAGTAATTTTACGGTCGTCAACTTTAATCATACCTTGAGGCATTTCATTTAGACATTGCATGATAATTCGTAAACTTTGGCGCATTTCCTCAATTCTAATCAGATAACGGTCATAACAATCGCCACGAGTACCTACTGGAATGTCGAAATTCATTTGGTGATACACATCATAAGGTTGTGTTTTCCTCAAATCCCAACTGATCCCGGATGCGCGCATCATTACTCCCGAGAACCCCCAGTCTAACGCTTGATCTGCAGTAACCACACCAATGTCTACGAGACGTTGTTTCCATATTCTGTTGTTTGTTAACATTTCTTCCATTTCGTCGATACGTGAAGCAAATTGTTGTGCAAACTTAAAAATGTCTTCGCTAAGACCTAAAGGGAGATCTTGAGCCACACCACCGGGACGTATATATGCTGCGTGCATACGAGCACCGGAGACTCTTTCATAAAATTCCATTAACTTTTCACGTTCTTCAAATCCCCAAAGAAATGGTGTCAATGCACCAACATCCATGGCATGACAAGTCAAAGCTAAAAGATGATTCAATAATCGAGTGATTTCTGAAAAAAGTACACGAATATACTGAGCTCGAAGTGGTACTTGCGTGTTTAAAAGTTTTTCCACGGCTAAAGAATACGCGTGTTCTTGACACATCATCGAAACATAATCTAATCGATCAAAATAAGGCAGCGCCTGTAAATAATTTTTATATTCAATTAATTTTTCAGTGCCCCTGTGGAGTAAACCTACATGTGGATCTGCACGTTGTACAACTTCACCATTCATTTCTAAAACTAATCTTAAAACACCATGCGCCGCCGGGTGTTGGGGACCAAAATTTATTGTAAAATTTTTTATTTTTTTAGGACTTAAAGCTTTTTCTATAGACATAAATTTTTTAGGAGTTTCAAAAACAATCAAATCAGACTGCTTTTTTATCAAAAAAACAAGCTGATACGATGAAAAAATTTCATAAATTTTGTTTTTTTCATTCTTTTTTTTCTGATCTTTTTTTTTCAGAAAAAAAAGAATAAAAAAGATCAAAAAAAAAATCAAAATTAGAATAATTTTGAGATTCTCTCTGCTACAAAAAAAAGATGAAACAATCTATTAGATAATAGATTGTTTCATCTTTTTTTGTGGTTTTTTTTATCTAAAACAGTAAAAGATTGACAAATTTAGGTTTATTTTTTTTTTGCATAAAAAAAAGAAACCACATAAAAAAAGTTACACTTTTTTTATGTTGGAACAACTTGAAAAAATTTAATAAATATTTTCAAGAGGATAAATTTTTAATCTGAAACATTCAAAGAGAACGTGTAATTTTTTTATCTTGAAAAAGGGCATGGATTTTTACGCACCTCCCCAATAATAAATACATACAAAAAGGAAAAGCCATACAACATCTACCATATGCCAATACCAAGCAGCTGCTTCAAATCCAAAATGATGTTGTTTTGTAAAATGAAATTTGTACAGACGGTACAAACAAATACTTAAAAAAACAGTTCCCATCATCACATGAAATCCATGTAATCCTGTAGCCATGTAAAACGTAGACCCATAAATTCCATCAGAAATTGTAAAGGGAGCTTCTATGTATTCATAAGCTTGAAATCCGGTAAAAATTACCGCTAATATAATAGTTAAAATTAATCCATTAAGAGCTTGTTGACGATTTCCTGCTAAGATTGCATGGTGAGCCCAGGTAACAGAAGCTCCTGACGATAATAAAAGTACGGTGTTCAAAAAAGGAATTTCCCATGGATTAAAGACTTCAATACCTTTTGGTGGCCAAATAGCACCAATTTCTACTGTAGGGGCTAGACTTGAATGAAAAAATGCCCAAAAGAAAGCGAAAAATAATAAAATTTCAGTTACTATGAATAAAATCATTCCGTAACGAAGACCTAATTGTACTGGAGTGGTATGATGACCTTGAAACGTTGCTTCGCGAACAACATCTCTCCACCAAACGAACAAAGAGTATAAGACCATTAAAAACCCTAAACTTAAGACAATCCCACCACCTTGATAACCATGCATATACATAGCAGCGCCTACAGTTAACACAAATGTAGAGAATCCTGTAAACAGCGGCCAAGGGCTAGGATCCACTAAATGAAATGGATGTTTTTTCATAAAATAATTGATTTAAATTCCTCTCCATTCTGGTTCAACGTAAAACATGTGCAAACGTTTCTTTCCAACAGAAAACCAACAGAAAACTAGTTTCTTTTCTTTTTTTATGAAAAAAAAATCAACATTTGAAAAAATTTTTCAAGTGTTTCGTGTAGGTGATTTTTGTTGTTGAAACGTTTTTTTTTCTGAGAAAAAAATCACTTTTTTTTTAGGATGGAGAGTACGTGATTTTTTTCTATTGATTATGAAATTTCATAAATTTATCAATTCAAAATTAGAATAATTCTGGTGAAAAAATTTACTAAATTTTTTTATGTAAGAGTTTTTTTATCTAAAAAAGTAAGAGGATACATTTGAAAAGACCTTTTGGAAAGATTAAAGGATTAGGTAAATTACAAATGGTTTAGAAAAGATTTGAATCAATTTTGATCCTTTTTTTTTCTGTTTTTTTAGATAAAAAAAATTAACAGTTCCCCAGCTTTTGCAGATACAAATGCTGGATCAAACTCTTTCTCAAAATTAGAAGAATTTTGATTTTTTTTTTTTGCATAAAAAAAAACAAAATTTATTAAATTTTTTCATGTGATACTTTTTTAGATAAAAAAGTAAGAGGTTCAACTCGATTTTTGAATCGAGGAGGGGCTTAGTTTTCGCTAGAGTTTTCTAATTTTTGAATTAACTAAAAAAAAGGTGATGAAAAAATTTCAAGAATTTTTCTTTCTCAAAATTAGAAGAATTTTGATTTTTTTTTTGCATAAAAAAAAAACAAAATTTATGAAATTTTTTCGAAGGTAGTTTGAAACATTGTTTAAAAAAATTATCAAAAATTTCGAACAATTTTGAAAACTAAGAGCTAGATGATGAAAAAATTTATTAAATTTTTTCAAGTATTTTCTTTCTAGTTTCTAGAAATTAGATTCACTAAATTTCTTCTAATTTTGTTGAAACCCAAGAAATATAGTCTTCTAAAGAAACAGCCTCCACAACAATAGGCATGAATGCATGATTAGCCCCACATAATTCACTACATTGTCCATAAAAAACACCTTCTCTTTTGATAAAAACAGGGATTTGGTTTAATCTGCCAGGGACTGCATCACATTTAGCCCCTAAGGAAGGTACGGCCCAACTATGTAAAACATCAGCTGCTGTGATAATTAATCGAAGATGCGTGTTTGCTGGAACAACCATACGATTATCTACCTCCAATAAACGTAGTTGACCTAATTCTAGGTCATCATCAGGGATCATATAACTATCAAAAGTAATACTTTGATCATCAGATTGACTGTAATCTGAATATTCATAAGACCAATACCATTGATGACCAATTGCCTTAATTGTTACTGCAGGATCAACAACTTCATCTAAACTATAAAGTAAAGCAAAGGAAGGTACAGCAATTAAAACCAAAATTAAGCTAGGAGTGACTGTCCAAGCAATTTCAATTGCGGTGCCATGAATAATTTTTTCCGGAATGGGGTTTTTTTTATAATGAAAATGATATAATGTTCTTGTAATCATCCATAAAACAAAAACTATAATTAAAATCATAAAGAATACAATATCGTGGTGTAAATCGATAATTCCTTGCATGATAGGTGTTGCAGGATCTTGAAAGCCCAACTGCCAAGCTTCGGGAGCGTCTGCCAAAGAATAAAAAGGTAATAAAAGTAAAAGATATAACAAGAAATTCATAGGTAATTTTTTTACTGTGGGTAATTTGAAAAATTTAGTAAACTTTTCAAAGTCATTGATCAATTTATGAAATAAAAACAGGAACAAAGTTTTTCTAAAAATTAGAAGAATTTTGAGAAGTTATACTTTTTTCTCTAAAAAAGTAAGAGATTGAAAAATTTACTAAATTTTTCAATCTCTCCATGTTTCATGGAGGAAAAGGACTCCTAAAAAAAAACCGAACAAAACAACTAAAAACTGCAACAGAACATTTTAAAATTAGACGGAAATTTCATGTCACGTATCTGTGTTTTTTTTTACAATTCATTTGATTCCAAATTAGTTTGCCTTTTTTTACCGAGATTTTAAAAGAAAAATACACCTTTTAAATGTAATTTTAATTCCACAAAAACCGACTAAAAAACAAATCAATGACATTTAGGATTATTTTATGACTGTCTCACGAAACACTGAGACAAAAACAAAACAAAACGGCGAATTTTAAACCGTGATTGGTCGGCTTTTTTCCAAAAATTTACGTGATGAAAAAATTTATTAAATTTTTTCAAGGAAGTGAGTTCTGGAAAATAAAATGGATTCATGAAGTGATGATTAAATTTTAAGCTATAAAAGCAATTGCGTGCTTAAAGGAATATTGAAAATATTTTTCAAAAAATTTTAAGATCTTTTGGCAAGCTAAAAGCTGTTGAAAAAATTTAATAAATTTTGATTTTTTTTTTGACAAAAAAAAAATCAAAATTAGAATAATTTTGAGAAGAAAAGTTTTTTCATATTTATTCATTACAGTGTTTTTAGAGGTTCCTAAGAAACCCTTTCAGATATATAATCAAACAACCTGTTTTTTTTATTTTTTTCAAAAAAAAGATCAGAAAAAAAAGAGTAGTTTGTCGCTTAAAAATTTGTTTACAAATTCTTGAAAGTTTTTCATCACCTTTTTTCAAGTAAAAGAAAAACAGACTGAAAACATAAAAGAATATTGGGTAAAAAGGGACTTGAACCCCTGACTTTACGCTTATCAAGCGTATACTCTAACCAACTGAGTTATTTACCCGAAATCGTCGATTGTTTTTTTATTTGAGAATTAAATCCAAATCAAATGAAAACAGAAAGTTGAAAAAAAGCAATTGTGATGCTTTTATTTAAATAAAATCAAGGTACGTTCCAACCAATTTTCAACTGTAATGTTTAAGTGTTTTAAATTGAAAAATTTAATAAAACTTTCAATTCGACTTTTTGTGGTAAAAGTTTCTTTTTCAACATCAAACAAATCATGACAAAATTTTAAAATTATGTAATCACCTGAATTACGACGGACGTTTTTTCTACAATAAATGGAGATTGAAAAATTTACTAAATTTTTCAATCACTTGTTTTTTTTTCTTTCTTATGAAAAAAAAGAAAGAAAAAGAAAAAAAAAGAAAAAAAAGATCAGAAAAAAAGATCAGAAAAAAAAAAGATGATCAAATTTAATAATTTTGATCATCTTCTAAACATCAGATGAATTTTGAAAAGGAAATGGTGATGAAAAAATTTCAAGAATTTGTTTACAAATTTTTTAAGGGGAAACTTGTTGTTTTTTTAGGCAAGTTTTTTGTAGGTTCTTCTCTATATAATAAACAAGTTTTTTTCAGAATGTTCTATGTTTATTATATAGATAATTTGTATTATTTAGACGTTAAAAAAAGACAAGGGCTCAACAGAAAAAACAGGTGCAAAACTTTTGATTGTTTTATAAACAGAAAAATTGCTTAAGAAAATTGATAAATGGATTCATGGCGAAAAGAAAACTGTTTTTTCTGTTTCAAACTTTTCAAAGGGAAAGTGGCTGAGCGGTTAAAAGCGACAGACTGTAAATCTGTTGAATACATTTCTACGTAGGTTCGAATCCTGCCTTTCCCATGAACTCTCAATTACAAAAGACTTTATTACAAAAGACTTTGTTCCTGTTTACAATTACAAAAAGCTTTAGTTAAAGAACGCTAATTTCTATAAACCTACAATGGCTTGTTTTCGCGAGTTGTGAATGTGTGTAAAATTCATTTTTAATTTTTTACATAAAAAATACACAAAGCTAGATTCTCTTTCAATTTGAAAACATGTAAAATAAGTTATCACTATGATCTTAATTTTATTCTTTTACCAGTCTTGATTTGTTTTTAATTAATAAAAAAATTTTTTGATTAAAAAGCATGCAATTTTGTACGTTTCTGACTTTTTTAAAATCACTTTTTTTTGAAAAAAAGTCTTCTCCATTCTAAATTAAGGACAGAATCCTTGGTTGCTGTGATCTTTTTTATTCTTTTTTATTCTTTTTTTTCATTGGAGAAAAAAAAGAATAAAAAAGATCAGAAAAAGATTTTCATCGAGGTAGTAAGTTCTTATGTGAAATTAGTACCACTTCTTTTTTTTTATTCATTTGCTATGCCACAATTAGACAAAGTCACGTTTCTCTCTCAATTTTTTTGGTTATGTTTTTTTTATCTGGGTTTTTATTATATTATTCTAAAATTTTATTTACCAAAAATAAGTAGAATTTTAGCTTTACGTAGAAAAAAAATGGAATTTTCTCAAGAAGGTATGATTTTTTTACAACAAGAAAATCAAAAAGTTCGTGAAAATTATGAGATTTTCTTATCAAAAGCTTTAGTCACTTCTAAAGTTCTTTTTAATAGAATGTTTTCTCGAACAACAGGTTGGTTAGATACTAATGCAACAACGATTAATCAAATGCATTATAAAAATGTAAACACATCATTTATTCATTCTTTGGGAGAAACTTCTTTATCTCAAAATCTTTTATTTTATCACGCTTCTAACGATTTACCTGATAAATTAACACTTAAAATTTTACTTGATAATCTTCAAACTAGAAAAAGTAAATTGTCAACTCCAAAAGTAAAAGCTTTCACTTCTCAAAATTAGGATGATTTTGAGAAAGAGCTCAAAAAAAAACGTATATAAAAAAAATCTTTTTCTGATCTTTTTTATTCTTTTTTTTCTGATCTTTTTTTTCATAAGAAAAAAAATTCAGAAAAAAAGAATAAAAAAGATCAGAAAACATGTTTCTTTTTTTTTTATGAAAAAAAAAATCAAAATTTGATAAATTTTTTCAATTGTTTTCTGTTGATGATTTTTTCACAAAAAAATAAATATTATAAAAAATTTACCTTTTTCAATTGAAAAAACAAAGAGTAGATTTCAAAATTGGTTGAGTTTTGAAAAATCGGTTTGATCTTGGGCGTAAATCAAAGACATTCTCCCTGGTTTTGTGATTAAAAACAAAAACAAGAATACTTTTGTATGTAATATATACTAACAAAATCCTTATTAAAACGAGTACCGAATAAACAATTATACACGTCTTTATAATTCTTCTGATTTCGAGAAAAAAATGTTAATGATTAGAAATGTTAATGATTAGAAAAGACTACAGGAATTAAAGAAGCATGCCTCAAGAAAAGGACAATTATTTCACGTAGTTTTTGTTAAAAAAATTTTTACCTTTGGGAGATTAAAAAAAATTAGACAGTTTGAAACATTTTTGGTCCGCGATTTTAGAAAGTTTTTAAGAAATCTCTAAGAACCCTGTTGAAAAAGTTCCTCTTTCTCAAAATTAGACTAATTTTGATTTTTTTTTTGCATAAAAAAAAACAAAATTTATTAAATTTTTTCAAGTGATACTTTTTTAGATAAAAAAGTAAGAGGACTTTGTTCCCCAAATTTTTCCATGGTTTCAGCTTTTTTTCTCTTGAAAATTTACCACTAAAAACGTTTATTAATTCTTTTCATACTGATTCTTGTTGGTTATTTTTACAAGTAAAAAAAGAATAAAAAAATTTGTGTTTTTTACTCTTGAAAATAATGTGTTGTGCTTCTGAACTCTGCCACCAGTCAAATCAGACTTTAAGGATAAAATCTGCAATTCTACTTAAAAAAATTATTTAGATGATCTAAGCAACTGAATTGTGGATACTTTGCAAAATTTCAAATTTATGTTCAACAACGAAAAATTACGACTTTATTTATTTCTTTTTTTAGCATTTTCGGTCTGTAGTTCCAAAAACATTTTAATTTATAATGAAGAAACGTTGGTAGCTTTAAGTTTTTTTTGTTTTCTCTTTTTCGTTTTGCATTATTTTGGTAACACAATTAAAGACTCACTGAACGAAAGAAGCCAAGTGATTCGTGAAGAATTACAAAATTTTCTGATTCTTAAAGAAAATTCATTTCAAGAACTATTAAATCAACATCAGAAAGTCTCTGGTTTATTAAAAGCGATGCAGGTATTGAATGAATTTACAAAAAGTGAATTGAATGTGTTAAACAAAAACGGGAAAAAAGCCTTGAAAAATATGTTTACTTCTCGAATCGATCATAAACTTAAAACATTAGTGTTTTCAAAATTAATGATACAACAAAAATTACAATCATTACTTTCTGAAAAAATAATTTCAAATGTTCTTGTAGCTTTTACAAAAAAAGGGAAAGGATCCACGAAATTAGCAACATTTCAAAACAAAGCGATAAAAAAAGCTATGGACTCTCTTTTAACAAATGCACAAAGAAATCAATGATGAAACTTGAAATTGACTTCATAATCTAGTGCGCTTTTGCTGTTTAAACCATTTGGTCGCCGATGTTGTGATGTAAAATGGACAAAATTATGACTAACTCATAATTTTGTCCGTTTTACACAAACGTAGAACGTTGCAAATTTGCTCCCAACGCTCTCATTTATAAATCTTTCACATAACTACTAGCTCACTTGGTGAAATTGGTATACACGACAGACTTAAAATCTGTTCCCGCTTCTTTTGGGGTATCGGTTCAAGTCCGATAGTGAGCAGCTTGTGAATTCAATTAAAATTCAACACTATAACCGCCTCTGTTCAAGAAAAAAATACTGTAACGAGAAAAGCATTACCACGCTGTAAATATTTCAGCGTACCCAATTGGTTACCTTCCCCATTTTTTTTACCTGATTTTTGAAAAAAAAAGTTTTAAGCTGGAGAAAGCAGGTGCTTATAGTTTTTGATCTAAAAAAGTAAGAAAATGGAATCGAGATAAAAAATGTAATTTTTAGAGTTCCACATTGAAATTTTTCCTCTTGAAAACATTTATTAAATGTTTTCATGTTTTCATGTTTTTTTTCTTTTTCTTTCATTGGAGAAAAAAAAGATCAGAAAAAAAAGATGTGTCAGACCTAAACATTTCAAACTCAAAATTAGAATAATTTTGAAAACCAAATGGAGATTGAAAAATGAAGGAGAGATCTTAAAATCCAACCAAAATTGAAAACGCCTTTTACATGTTCCAACAGAAAACAAGTTCCACTTGTTTTCTGTTGGGGGGACATATTAAAATTGATTCAATTTTAAATCTACCTGCATGATTTTCAACTAGATGATTTTCTTCTTATAAAAAACTTGAAAAAAGCATTCTTAGCTCAGTAGGATAGAGCAACAACCTTCTAAGTTGACGGTCGCAGGTTCAATTCCTGCAGAATGCGTCAAGATTCTTCTTTTTAAAAAATCCTTTTCTTCCATTTTTAATGGAGGATGTTGTTGCTTGCATTTTAATCTTTTTAGAAAAATTTAAGAGCTGAAAAAAACGTAAATTTTTGTGTCAGCTTAGAACCTCCATAGCCTAAACCCCTCTAGTTGTCGCATGTTTAGCCTTTTTAAGGTCAAAAAAGCGGAACAATCAAGATCGAGTTGAACCTCGAATCAAGTCTCAAAATTATTCTAATTTTGAGAAAGGGTTGAACCTCGATTTAAGTCTCAAAATTATTCTAATTTTGAGAAAGAGTTGGATCCTTATCTCAAAATTATTCTAATTTTGAGAAGAAAACATTTATTAAATGTTTTCTTCTTTTTTTTCTTTGGAGAAAAAAAAGAAGTCTTTTAGACCTAAATTTTTTCATGTGAGAGTTTTTTATCTAAAAAAGTAAGAGGATCGACTCTTTCTAAAAATTAGAATAATTTTGATTTTTTTTTGCATAAAAAAAAACAAAATTTATTAAATTTTTTCAAGTTTTTTTTATGCAAAAAAAAATCACCTTAAATTTTTTAACCACTCGATTTCAATTATGTGATAGATTAATTTGATAATTTCCGTTTTATGTATTTACTTATTCTTGTTTTCCCTTTATTAGGTAGTTTATTTTCAGGATTGTTTGGTCGATTTTTAGGTTTTCGAGGAGCTGTTTTAATTACAACAACTAGTGTAGTGAGTTGTTTTTTTTTAAGTTGTGTAGCTTTTTATGAAGTAGCCCTTCAAGGGTCTCCTTGCACTCTTGAATTAAGCACATGGTTTGTTTCTGAATTCTTTGATGCAACATGGGGCTTTTATTTCGACAGTTTAACTGTTGTGATGTGTGTTGTTATCACGAGTATTAGTAGTTTAGTTCATATTTATTCAATTGGATACATGAGTCAAGATCCTCATTTACCCCGATTTATGTGTTATCTTTCTCTTTTCACATTTTTTATGTTAATGTTGGTAACTGCTGATAATTTTGTACAAATGTTTTTTGGCTGGGAAGGAGTAGGGCTTGCATCTTATTTACTGATTAATTTTTGGTTTACACGATTACAAGCATCGAAAGCGTCTATTAAAGCTATGTTAGTGAATAGAGTAGGTGATTTTGGTTTAGCTTTGGGAATTATGGCAATTTTTTCTGTGTTCAAAACCTCAGATTTTTCTATAGTTTTTGCATGTGCCCCTTATTTAGCTACGAAATCTCTAGTTTTTTGTAATCTAGAATTTCACGCATTCACGTGCATTTCTCTCTTACTTTTTATTGGAGCAGTAGGTAAATCGGCTCAATTAGGTTTACACACATGGCTACCCGATGCTATGGAGGGACCTACCCCTGTTTCTGCTTTAATCCATGCGGCAACCATGGTAACAGCAGGGGTTTTTATGATTGCGCGATGTTCTCCTCTTTTTGAGTATGCACCAAAAGCTCTTTTAGTTGTGAGTTTTTTAGGGGCTATGACGTGTTTTTTTGCTGCGACCACAGGTGTAGTACAAAACGATTTAAAACGAGTGATCGCATACTCGACGGCAAGTCAATTAGGGTATATGGTTTTCGTTTGCGGATTATCACATTATTCCGTAGGCGTTTTTCATCTAATGAACCACGCATTTTTCAAAGCATTACTTTTTTTAAGTGCAGGTTCGGTAATACATGCTTTAGCTGATGAACAAGACATGAGAAAAATGGGAGGAATTGTTAAACTTTTACCATTTACTTATGCTATGATGTGTATAGGATCGTTGAGTTTGGTAGGATTTCCCTTTTTAACTGGATTTTATTCCAAAGACGTGATTTTAGAAGTAGCTTATGCTAAATATACTTTAAGTGGTAATTTTGCTTATTTATTGGGAAGTGTTTGCGTGGCTTTTACATCCTATTATTCTTTTCGACTGTTGTTTTTAACTTTTTTAGCGCCAACAGCAACTTTAAAATCATCAATGAAAACTCTTCATGACGCTCCACTGATTATGGCATTGCCTTTAATGCTTTTAGCTTTAGGGAGTGTTTTTGTCGGGTATCTAGCTCGAGATATGATGATAGGTTTAGGTACGCCTTTTTGGTCAAATGCTCTTTTTGTTTTACCTCGAAACACTGTTCTTTTAGAATCAGAATTCATACCCCAAATGCAAAAATTCCTACCTTTGATTTTAACTTTATTTGGGGCTGTTCTAGCTTACTTTTTGACTCTTTCTCATGTTTTTATGAGTTACAAACTCAAAATTACAAGTGGGGGTAAAAAACTTTATAGCTTTTTTAACAAACGTTGGTTTTTTGATAAAATTTACAATGACTTTTTTTCAGAGAATGCACTAAAATTTGGTTATATAGTTTCTTTCAAGACGTTAGACAAAGGTATTTTTGAAATTCTAGGCCCATCCGGAATTGCACATAGTTTTTTAAATTTTGCTCAATATCTTAATCGTTTGCAAAGCGGCTTAATTTATCATTATGCCGTGGTAATGCTTTTTGGAATTATAAGTCTGATAACCGTGATTAGCTTATGGGATTTTTTGGAAGGCATTTTAGATACCAGATTTTATTTTCTTTATTTGATAAGTTTTCTTTTTTATAACTATTCTTTAGCAAAGAAAGCATAAATGCCTTTTAACATGGTTTTAAGTCTTATTTGCCTCTTCGAGAGCTTGGTACTCCCAACAAGAAACAATTGAAAAAATTTGATAAATTTTATCATCTACTTGCTTTCTGTAGTTTCTTTTTTTTTTTTCATAAAAAAAAAAAGATACTCGCTTTCTGTGAGATTCTCCTTGCTCGTTTTATTAAAACGAGCAAAGAGTTGACATCCAGCATGAAATAAATTATAAAAACATTTGATAAATTTTGAGATTAGCAAGGTTTCTTTGATTCTATTTAGCTCATGCGAAGACTTTGTATTTGGCTCCTTTAGTTAAAGAGAGCTTGTAAATACAAATGATAATTTATTAAATTTTTTAATTAATCCTTTGATAACAGCAGAACTCAAAGAAAAACTCATAGAATTGTTAGACGATGTTATAAAATCTCACCCCTTTCCCTCCATTTTCTATGGAGAAAACCTCCATTTTCTATGGAGAAAACCTCCATTTTCTATGGAGAAAACCTCCATTTTCTATGGAGAAAACCTCCATTTTCTATGGAGAAAACCTCCATTTTCTATGGAGAAAACCTCCATTTTCTATGGAGTAGATTGAAAAATTTAGTAAATTTTTCAATCTCCGTTCCCTTAAAAATTTTCTATTTTTAAGTTTTTGATAAAATTCTTAAAATTTTTTCATCATCTTAAAAATTTGTAAACAAATTTTTTCAAGAGTGTATACCCGTGGTTCGTAGAAACTACTTCGATCAACCATGAACCACCTTTTTTTTAGAGAGCCCTTGATTTTTCGATTTCAATGGAGATATCCTTTTAAAAATTTCAATTATGAATTTAATTTCAATTATTATATTTCTCCCGCTTTTTGGAGTTTTACTTTTATTTTTTGTTCCAAACACGAAAACTCAATTAATCAGAAGGATCGCCTTAAATACCTCCCTCCTTACTTTTTTAATTTCTCTTGTGCTTTGGGTGGAATTTGATAGTAGCACAGCGCGTTTTCAATTTTTGGAAGCAAAGGCTATTTATGGATTTTCCTTTTCATCATTTAATTTTCTTTTCGGTATTGATGGAATTTCTCTTTTTTTTATTCTTTTAACAACATTTTTAATTCCGATATGTCTTCTCGTAAGTTGGACAAATATTCAAATGTATGTTAAAGAATATTGTATTGCTTTTTTAGTTTTAGAGACATTATTAATCGCAGTTTTCTCTGTTCTGGATTTACTCCTTTTCTATGTTTTTTTTGAAAGTGTTTTAATTCCTATGTTTGTAATTATAGGTGTTTGGGGGTCACGAGAAAGAAAAATCAGAGCAGCTTATCAATTTTTTTTATACACGCTTTTAGGTTCAGTTTTTATGTTACTTGCCATTTTGTTGATTTATTTTCAAACAGGAACAACTGATTTGGAAGTCCTGTATTGCTCTAATTTTAGTGAAACACGACAAATTTTTTTATGGCTAGCTTTTTTTGCGAGTTTTGCTGTGAAAGTGCCTATGGTTCCTGTCCATATTTGGTTACCTGAAGCCCATGTTGAAGCCCCTACTGCAGGGTCTGTAATTTTAGCTGGAATCCTTTTAAAATTAGGAACTTATGGTTTTTTAAGATTTTCAATTCCTCTTTTCCCTTTTGCCACCTTTTATTTTACTCCTTTGATTTACACTTTAAGCGTTCTCGCAATTATTTATACTAGTTTAACTACATTGCGACAAATTGATTTAAAAAAAATTATTGCTTACTCATCTGTAGCACATATGAACTTTGTGACACTAGGTTTGTTTAGTCTCAACACTCAAGGAGTTGAAGGAAGTCTTCTTCTTATGTTGAGTCATGGTTTAGTTTCTCCTGCATTGTTTCTTTGTATTGGGATTCTCTACGATCGACATAAAACGCGTTTATTACGTTATTATGCCGGATGTGGTAGAACGATGCCCATTTTCGCTTTGCTTTTTGTGTTTTTCACTATGGCTAACATTAGTTTACCCGGAACTAGTAGTTTTATAGGTGAATTTTTAGTGTTAACAGGAACCTATCAAAATAACAGTTTCATCGCATTGTTGGCAGCGACTGGTATGGTTCTAGGCGCAGCTTATGCTCTTTGGCTCTGTAATCGTCTAATTTACGGTGTAATTAAACCTCATTTTATTCACGAATGGAGTGATGTGACACGTCGTGAATTTTGGATGCTTGTACCTTTTGTTGTTTCCATTCTTTGGATGGGTGTGTATCCAGAACCTTTTTTAGATGCATTGCATTGTTCTGTGAGTAATTTAATTTCTCAAGGTATGTAAAAAAACCTTCTACGAAGAACTTTGTTCCTTGGTTTCACATTTACAAATTGAATCAATTTGTAAATGTGGGCAAGAAAAAACGATGAGTATTATTACATTCACGTATAAATAGATTCAAATTCTTGCTGCTGATTTGTTGTATTAGTTTTTTTCGGGTTATAAAAAATTGATACAAAACCTTTTTTGATTTCTGGAATAAAAAGTCCAATGATTAGATTTCGAATTTTTCCAACGTTTTTGTTTTCTAAGAGTTTTAATAAACAAAAACACATGATAAAAAAAATTTGAGATCAAGAGGAAAATTTTCATGCGATACTTGTTAGTGATAAAAAACCCAAACCAATAAACAATCTACTCATTTGGCTTTCCATAACAATAAATTGATCTCTATACCATGCACAAGCTTTTTGATGGAACAAATGTAATATTTTGGTGTTCTCTATTTTTAACCACGCGAGAGTCGACGTTTCATCTTGTAAAATAGAATTTATTAAATTTTTGATGTCGTGTCTAGTCTTTACAAAATGTCGAAAATAATTGAAAAAAACTTTTTCAAAAGAAAAATTGAAATGTATCAGGGTTTCATTCCAAATTTATGCCACAGGAAAAGATGAGAACAAAAAGATAAATCATATGTTAAAGGCGTGTTGGATGAAAACAAGATTCAAGGATTACAAACCCTTTCTTTTTTAAAGAACGTTGGGACTTGACACTTTTCTTGATTACAATTGTATATACGTTTAGGAATTGAAAAAACATTTCTAAAAACTACACAGCAATAAGAAATCGAGTGGACCACAGATTCCGTAGAATATCACAAAGTAGCTGTAGAGAGAAAAATAGAACATCCAAAGATTTGTGGATTATAATTTATCCACTAAAACATATGATTTCTTGATATGAAAAAGTCACCGAAGAGACAGGATACAAAAAAACCTAAAAAAAATATTAGCTGTTTTTTTGTTAAACTACCACACTCTCCAGTGACCTTTTAATCCTTCTAGGCTATTTCAATCATCTTTGAAAATTAGAGAAGGGCTCTAGAAAAAGCTTTGTATTTATGAAAAACTTTTTTAACATTTTAACATGAGAGCTACGAGACCTTTAGGAATTTTTGCTAACACAGAAAAAAATAATGTTAAAACCAAAAAAAAGTTTCTAGAACACTAGGGATTTTAGGGACTTGTAAATCTTCAAAATTATACTTTTCAGTAAACTGCTGCATTTTTTTTTCAGCAATTGGCCCATGTAAATTCACAATACCGTTTAATTCTGTTGCCTTGAGGGAAGCTTCCAAACTTGCTTGTTTCATTTGAGAAGTGGTGCCGTCACCCGTTAATATACTAGCTCCGCGGATACTTGTGTGAGAACCACCAGTAGTAAAATACAAATCCCTAGCTGTTTCTGCTTGGACTTTGATCTGAGTCGCAATATTACATTGAGTTTGTGTTGCGTCAGGATGACTAAGAACCTTGTCACAAGTAGTGATAGACTTTTCGTGCAATTCTCTCACGTGCGCATCAGACTGCATCCCGGTACTAAAAGTAGCGACAGCAACGCCGCCTAAAGCTGTTGTTCCAAAGGTACTCGTTGCTACCACATGTAGCTGTTTCTTTCCCGGCATACCCCCGATTACACTTCGTATAATTGAAATCATTGTTCGTCTATTCTTGTAATTGGAGTAAACGTGTTTCGGGTTCACTAACGGAATGTGTCGAAAATATAATGCATTGAATTCTTGGAAGGTTTCTGGAGAAAAATCTTCTCCCTTTAAAAAAAAAAGTATTTTAGAATCTGTTCTTTTCAATTCGATGTCATAATTTACTCGTGAAAGAACCCATTGACCCAAGGTTGTGACACCGAAAAACGGGATTAAAAAAACATTTCTTATAAAAAAAAAGCCGAGCCTATCAGACTAAAAAAGAGTATTTGTGGAAACTCCGTTTTTAGATAAAAGGATAAAAAGCAACATCCATAAAAAAACCCAACAGTTTTAGGGAATTTTTTTAAAAAAAGAAAACACTTAGCTAAAATTTCCATGTAAATTTCTAATGGTCGAGAAAACATCAACTCCAGAGTCAAGTTATAAAAATTTTGTGAGACTTGAAAAGATACATAAAGAAAAACCCAAGAAAAAGCTACAACTGAGAAACTCCATTTTTGTTGAGTAAAAAAAATGACTTCAAAAGAATTGAGTAGAGGGAAAAACAAATAGACAGACAAAAAGAAGCTCCAAGCACACTCTTTACTGATCCATTTTGAGAAATTTAAATTAGATATAGACAAAAATTTCAATTTTATTTTTTTATAATTACTTGTTTGCACCCCCCTTTTTTTTTAGGGGGGTTTGGTTTAATGAGTTAGTATGAGTTAGCTGTTCTATCACTAGAATTCCACACCTCACCTATCACGTAGTAGTCTTCTACGACTCAAAAACTTGTTTTGAGAAACGAATTCCTGCTTGAGATGCTTTCAGCAGTTCTACGTTCCGAACGTAGCTACTCAGCGATGCTGCTGGCGCAACAACTGATACACTAGAGGTTCGTCATTCCCGGTCCTCTCGTACAAGGGAATGGTTCTCTCAATTTTTTACACCCGAAAAAGATAGGATCCGTACTGTCTCACGACGTACTAAACCCAACTCACGTACCGCTTTCATCGGCGAACAGCCGAACCCTTCGAACCTTCTTCAGCTCGAGGATGCGATGAGTCGACCAGTTATGTTATCAAAGGGGCTTTTTATCCCCTCCATCTACTCCTCACGGAGTAGCTCAGACTATGTCATTAACACTCTTGGAGTTTTTTGAATCTGTCCCTTGAAAAAATTTAATAAATTTTTTCATCGTTAGGGGTAATTTATCATACTTGGAATCATATGCTGTTTGATTAAAGCAGCGATTCTAGTGCTATCTTGACGAGGAAATTTAATCACATGATAGTGTGTTTTATTTGAAATCACACGAGAATTCAAATGAAATTTTAAATTTCATTCTGTTGTTAAAACAGGAATCTCCTGTAAAGAAAAACTTTGAGTAAATCAGCGTACGTTTGTCTTTTTGGAGACTCCCATCACACATGATCCAATAAGTTAATCTTTTTGGAGTGAATTAGTCACGAATCACACCTTGCTTGATAGTTTTTTTCCATTTTCCGTTGACTTTTTCGTGAATTAAAACAAATAAACGAGCCCAATCAGGAAATGAAAAAATTTTAAACCAATAACTTTTTACACTTGTATTTTTTTCAAATCTGGTTCCAGGTTCTGCCGTAAAACAGTAAGCTGATAAAGATTCAAAAAGATGAAACAGAAAATCTTTTTGATCTTTTTTTTTGAAAAAAAAAAGAAAACCCCTTGTTCAAATTTAATCAATGCTTCACGACTCACGTAATACATTGTAGCATCACCTAAAAACCCAAAGCTGTATCAAAACAACTTTCTGGTAGTTTTGGGAGATTTTTTTTATAATTTTGCCAATGATGAGAATTAAAATGATATCCATGTTTTGTGTTTTTTAGAGTTTTGGTCATAGATTCAAAAATAAAATGTTAGTGGGCGCTCGTGGAAAAATTATTGGTTGGAAATCCTCATTCTCTAGTCGTTGAACGTTCTTTTCTACTGTGTTTTCCATTCGAAAAGCTTCGCTGCAAATTGTCTCACTTTTTTTTGAGAGTTTCTTGCAATTCACCCACTTTAGCCTCGACTATGGCTTTCCTAATCGAGGTGCCAAACGACTCCGTCGATAAGAGCTCTTGGGAGTCATCAGCCTGTTATCCCTAGCGTACCTTTGATCCGTTGATCGAGAGCCTTTCCACCAAGAACTCCCGGGTCACTATGGCCGACTTTCGTCTCTGCTTGACTTGTAAGTCTTACAGTCAGGCAAGCTTCTACCATTACGCTCTCCAGCTGATTTCCGTCCAGCTTGAGCTTACCTTCGCACACTTCCGTTACTCTTTAGGAAGCGACCGCCCCAGTCAAACTACCCATTTAACACTGTTCCTTGATTTCTAAAATTTATTAAATTTTGATTTTTTTTTCATAAAAAAAAAAGAACCTTGTTTGGAGGTTAGAAAAATGAGAAAGAAAGGGTGGTATTTCATTGATGATTCTTGATGTTTCACATCAAGAATCTCCCACCTATTCTACACATTCAGACTCTTTTTTCAATGTTAAATTATAGTAAAGGTGCATAGGGTCTTACCGTCTACTTTCGGGAACTCCGCATCTTCACGGAGAATTCAATTTCACTGAGATCATGTTGGAGACAGTGGGGAAGTCGTGACACCATTCATGCAGGTCGGAACTTACCCGACAAGGAATTTCGCTACCTTAGGACCGTCCATTTCCTAAAATGTTACTTGTAATTGTTTTTGACTCTTTACAAGCGGTTTTTTCTGGTTAGCACTCTTGTTCTCCAATTGTTATGGAACCAAATCCAGAACATGTTTGTATTGGAGTTATCAAGGAAAAAACCCTTTTCATCACTGAAAAGATCGGACTATATCATCATTTAGAACTTGTTCTAAATGTTTGGCGTGTAGTCTCTGAGGATTCTTAATTTTTGATTTTTTTTCAAGATCTTGTCTTGGTTTTTTTCCCAAAAAATGGTTGCTCGTTCCAAAATTTCTTGATTCGTAAATTTCCTTTTTGATTTTGATTCAATGCCATCTAAAAGATGGCAAATAATTACTAAATCATTTAAACAAAGACTCAAGCAAGAATCTTGAATGGCAAGAATTTGTTTAAAACGATGAAAATCCGCTTTTTTTTTTTGAGATAAAAAGGGGTTTTTCTCAAAAAATGGAATGATGATTTCACGGAGAGATTTTTGATTTTCCACTTCATAAACCCAGACACCATCATTTCTATAACGAATTGTGCCACAACTTAAAGTGCTTTGAATAAGGTCTAAAATATCTCGTTGTTTTTGACTAATGTTAAAAACTGGAGTAATTTTCCAACCTAAAAGGAAATCATCTCTTTTTCGAAAACTTGTATTTAAGCTGCCTTCACCATCGCTAAAACCTGTGATGTAATAGGCTTGAGATTTTGGGATTTTTTTCATAATTTTATTCATAAAGTTAAGTCTTTCCTGCTGATTGTCTCTCCACCCTACATTGTTACGTTTCACACAGATACATCCCTTGAAAAAATCTCTCAAATTTTTTCATCGCACCTCTTTGCTCTTTTTTAGAAAAAGTCTCTTTTTTTTCAATCAAAAAGTTTGAAAAAATTTATTAAATTTTGATTTTTTTTTTTTTGCATAAAAAAAAGAAACTACAGAAAACAATTGAAAAAATTTAAGAAATTTTGATTTTTTTTTTCGTAAAAAAAAAAGAAACTTGTTTTCCGTCGGAGCATAGAGTTGTTATCAGAGAGACTATATAGTGTAAGCCGTAGTGGAGTTTCAACGAGATTTTCCAGCATTTAGCCAAATTTTATAACTCCAACGGTTTTTCTAGAGTTACGGCCGCCGTTTACTGGGCCTTGCATTTAGAGCTTGTCTGATTCTCAAAATTAGAACAACTTTGAGAGAGAGATGCACCCTTCCTGTTAAGTTTCCAGCACCGGGCAGGTGTCAGACCCTATACGTCGTGTTACCACTTAGCAGAGTCCTGTGTTTTTAGTAAACAGTCGCCACCCCCAATTTTGTGACACATAGCAAACACAAAGTGTATTCCAATTTGTGCTTGTGATGTCCTCCTTATTCCGAAGTTACGGAGGTAATTTGCCGAGTTCCTTCAACATGATTCTCTCTTAGCCTTAGTTTTTACAACGAGTCCACCTGTGTCGGTTTAAGTACGGTGTTTTTTTTTTAAAATTCAAAAATCATTTCATTGTTTCCTGGGCTCAGTGATGACCTGATTTCAAGGTATCCGTTTCCTTGAAGGACATTCTCTGAGCCGTCATTAAATGATACATCAATGAATTTTCATCATTGTACCCATTAAGAATATGCTTTCGCTTTTCTCTTAGGGGCCGATTCACTCTACACCGAGATACGGTCTGTAGAAAACCTAGGACTTTCGGCTATCATGATTTTCACATGATTTGTCGTTACTCATGTCAGCATTCTCACTTCTGATATCTCCATTTCATTTAACAATGAAACATCTGTGATTTACAGAACGTTCTGCTACCTTTTCCATGTTCTTAAAAAAAAACTTAGGAAAATCGCCGCTTCGGTAAATTTCTTGAGCTCCGATGAATTTTAGGTGCTCCTAGACATAGACCAGTGAGCTATTACGCTTTCTTCAAAGGATGGCTGCTTCCAAGCCTACCTCCTGGTTGTTTTAGCCTAGAAACTTCCTTTGCCACTCAGAAAGTGTTTAGGAACCTTAGCGTTCGATCTGGGTTGTTTCCCTTTTGACTAGAGACCTTAGCGCCTCTAGTCTGTCTGTATATCAGGTAAAAAGGTATTCGGAGTTTCCATGGGATCAGTAAGGTTTTGGGCCACCATCACCCAGCGAGTGCTCTACCTCCTTTTTACTGTAAATGTATACGCTCTACCTCAATAGATTTCGCAGAAAACCAGCTATTTCCAAGCTCGATTGGCTTTTCACCCCATAATCACAAGTCATCCCCATCTATTGCCACAGATGTGGGTTCGGTCCTCCAAAACGTATTATCATTTTTTCAACCTGCTCATGATTAGATCGCTTGGTTTCGGGTCAAATTTAAGAAACTTAGGGCTCTTTTCAAGCTTGCATTCACTCCGCCTCCACTTAAGAGCTTAGGCTTGCTTCATAAATTTACTCGCTGACCCATTATGCAAAAGGTACGCCGTAACTTTTCAAAAAAGCTTCGACTGCTTGTAAGCATTCAGTTTCAGGATCTTTTTCACTCCCTCTTTAGGGATCTTTTTCACCTTTCCCTCACGGTACTTGTTCACTATCGATCAGAAGAGTATACTTAGGCTTAGAGGGTGGTCCCCCTTAAATTCAAACAAAGAAGGTCTTCGTTTTACTCTTAATCCAAAATTTTAGTAAATTCTAGAATCCATTTTTTTCTTAATTTCCTTGAGTTTACAGGGCTATCACTCTCTTTGGCGCGTTTTTCCAAACAGCTTCAACTTGTAAAATTAAAAAACAATGAAGGCCTAATCCGTTTTCGCTCACCACTACTTACGGAGTCTCGGTTGATTTGAGTTCCTCTAGTTACTTAGATGTTTCAGTTCACTAGGTAGAGTCTCGTTTTTGAGTTTCCTTACAGGATATCCATAGTTCTTAGGATTTACGCACCTAACTTATGGCGTTTCGTTGCGTTTAACGTCCTTTTTCTCTTCTGTCTAGGCATCCACTAAATGCTCTTTAAATTTTTATCTTTTATTTTTATATTTTTTTTGATGCAAAAAAAAGCAACTTTATCATCTTCAACAGAAAACTAGTTTCTTTTTTTTTTTGATGCAAAAAAAAAAATCAAAATTTCAGGTGATTTTTTTTTTTGCATCAAAAAAATTTAGTAAATTTTCGAAATTTTCCTAATTTTGATTTTTTGCATAAAAAAAACAAAATTTACTAAATTTTTTCATGTGAGAGTTTCTTATCTAAAAAAAGTAAGAAGAATTTTTTATCTTGATTGAATTTTTTTTTGTTGCTCCTTGTCTATATGATCAACAAAGAAAATTACCACTTGGTTCCTTGATCTAGAAAAAAACAATCAAATGGATCAACAAATTTGAGATCACCCGCTTACACGCTAAAAAAAACCGAATAAAATTTTAAATTTTTTTAGTAATTTTCGGTTTTTTTTCTAAATTTAAGGTCTTTTTTTCTAATCTATACCATTCAGAGATACAAAAGATTTTTTTTGAAAACTAGCCAGTCTTGAGAGAAGTGGGTTGAAAACAAACAAACCAAAAGAAAAATTACAAACAAAACACAAAAGATTTCAAAAATGCATCAGGTGTGTTTTGTCTCATAAGTTTTAATTAAAAAACTAATGAAAAAATTTGAGAGATTTTTTAGCTGTTGATTTACAATTTCACTTGTCTTAAAGAAAAAAAATTGTCTCATGATTTTCAATTTATTGGTCTAGGCCGGCTAAAGTCCATTTGGTCTCCAAATCACCTTTTTTAAAAATTGAAACTCATGAGACAAAATCGTCCATTGAAAAAATTTGAAAAATTTTTCATTAGTTTTTTAAATTGAAAATCATGAGATTTTTTCGTTAGTTTTTTAAATTGAAAATCATGAGATTTCTTAATTGTTTATCTTTTAGTTTCTTTTTGATAGATCTTTTGATTTCTCTTTTTCATATAAAGAAAAAAGTCATGTAGTTTGTTGATTTTGTAAGAAAATCTGCAACAATTGTAATTCCTTGCGGTTGAACGGAGTACAAAAATCAATCCATAAGTCGAGGTTGATAGGTATGATTTGATTCCACCTTTGGGTTAGCAATTCAAGTTGTAGATGTTGTGATAAATTTTTATAGATGATAAAAGTAAATTGGGCGAAATATTTACGGGAGTTACGTCCATGTTTTTTTGGCCTATCAAATAAAATTTTTTTGATTGACAGGGCAGCTCTTGATTTGAAAGCATATAAAAAAAAACACAAGATTTGACAGTAATTTTCAGGCATTTGGATTTTCTTAAAGTCTAACTGAATGACTTTTCGTTCTACCATTTTGGTTTGTTTTTTTTATTTTGTTGTTTGTTTTCCAATTTCTATAAAATCTCTTGTTTACTGATTTCAATGTGGGCATGTACGTTTAATAAGGCGGAATCGATCCGAAACAAGAGCTCATTAGATTTTTGATTTGAGGGAGAATTTGACAATTTGTTTGAAGAATCATCAGGTAGAACAATTAAAGAATTTTGTTGTTGGTTTTTTAAAGGAGTCATAATGTTTGGATTTCATGGTTGATTAGGTAATTTGTCTTCTTTTTTTCTGATCTTTTTTTTCTCTAATGAAAAGAAAGAAAGATCAGAAAAAAAAGATCAGAAAAAAAAGAAGACAAATTTATTATTCAATCAGAACAAAATTAGCGTTTTTTTGCTTGATTTGTTTTGGGGTAGGTTTTACCAATGAACTCTCTTGGAAGCGATTTGAACATGCTATACGTTTGTTTTTGAGCGGTTGAAATTCAATGGGATCAAAAAAATTCTTTGGTGAAAAAACAACAAAATTTCATAAATTTTTTCACGAATCCAAACAGCAACCAAATGGGGTGTTTTTTCTCCTATGATTTCTTTTTTCTTTAAAAAAGAAATCATAGGAGAATCAATGGCTCAAATCGCCTGATAAATTTAATTCTAGACCAAAAAAACAAGTTTTTGGGAGAAATCATCATTGAAAGAAAAAATCACTCAAAAAACATCCATTTTTTCGAATTTTTATGAAAAAATTTATTAAATTTTTTCAACTCCTTAGATTTTTTTTCTGATCTTTTTTTTCATCTGGTTTGATTCCAACCAACACGACCTTTTCTCGAGATCGTTGAACTCGAGAAAATGAAATAATAGGCCAAAAACTTGTGAATCCGAGAATTTCTCTTCTTGTTGGAAAGAAAAAGAGAATCTTGCAGCAGCTGAAAAAATCTAATAAATTTTTTCATCAAAATCATGTGGTTGAAATTTCAGTGAATTTTTCAGTTGCTTGATGAAAATTTCTGAGTTTAAAGAACCTTGTAGAAAAGAATTTAAATTAAGAACCAGAATTTCTTGCTTTTTGTTTTTGGTGTTTCTCAGAAACCAGCTGATGAAAAAATTTATGAAATTTTTTCAACACCACATAAAGGAATTTTATTTTTAAGAGTTGAAAAAATTTATTAAATTTTTTCATGTCGTCGATCCTCTGAAAATCTTTAAGAAAAGCACTATAAAAAAAGTTTTCATTGTTTTCAACAAATTCTTGGTAAAACCCAAAAGGAACTACTGGCAGACAAATGTTCTCAGGAGCCACGGAATAAATTGTGAAATCATAATTAAGTGTTAGATTATGGGCGACTAGTTCTATTTTGTGCGCTAAAATTGTGGGATGAAAAAATTTATGAAATTTTTTCAAAGATTGAGATTCAGTCATGATGAAATGAGATTTCAAATTTTCTGAGTTTTTTTATCTAAAAAAACTCAGAAAATTTAGGATTTACTTACTTTCACGTTTGTTTTCTATCAAGCGTTCTCTTTTCTTTAAAGTTTTGATAAATAAAATCAATCCAGTAAATTCATCACCAGAAATGTTTTTTTGATTAAACCCAAAATCCCAGCGAGCTCCTTTTAACAAACCCCCTCTGCCAACGCATTCCACCAAAAGGTTTTCAGCACGCTGTTGAAACCCTAAATTCTTGTTAGAATTGTTTAATAAGTGATTAAATGCTTGATTTAGCAAGTGATTTAAAGAAACAAGTTTGTATTTTTCCGTTTTGGGTTGAGTCACGCCTAATTGTAAATATGATGTTAAACTCAGAGAATTTTTGTTTGCGTAATCTTCGATTAATTTTAAATCCGAAAACAAAACATCAAAAAGGAGAAAACGATGAGATTTGAGAAATTTTCTGTTGAAACCATCTTGAACATGTTGATGATTAGCTAATTTTTCAACACTAAAATCATAAGAAAGTCTCAAATTCGAGGGATTGCTTTGAATTTTAAAACTAATTAACTGTGTCTGAAATGATTTTTTTGGTTTTTCCTGTGAATTTTCTAGTTTTCTTTCATCTGATTTTTTCTCTGATTTTTTGCCTTGTGTTTTCTCTTTTGATTGTTTTTTTATTTTTAGTTGGAGTGTATTCAGGCTTTGTTTCAGCACCTGGATGATCTTGATTCAATAAAATTTCATTAGATTCTGGATGAGAATCATGTGAATAGAATAGAACTGGAGGAGTGTTCATAGTTTTTTGAGTTTCGCGGTGAGAACAAATTTTTTAGATTTTTCAACCAAATTTTGTACCTTAATGAAATTCTTTTTTTTTAGAAAAAAGATTTGGTGGAGTAGTTTGTACCTTTCAAGTTTCTCTAAATTTTAATTTATCACGTGAACTTGAAAGGGCCCGCATCACAAAAAATTAGATTATCATTAACTAAAAAAACTTATGTATTTCGTATAGAGAAGATATAAATAAAAAAAAAAAACGAATAAAATTTCCCTGAATTTCTTTTCTAGTTTTTCTGTTTTAGGCACGACAGAGTTTATCTAAAAGATTTTCTTTAAAAAACCCTCCATTTATAATGGAGTTGAACCTTCATTTCGCTTTTAAAATTAGTCTACTTTCTCCAAATTATTATAGTTTTGAGATGATGAAATAATTTAATAAATTTTTTCTTCTTTTTTTTTTCTTCTTTTTTTTTCTGATCTTTTTTTCTTATAAGAAAAAAAAGAAATACAGAAAAAAAAGAAATACAGAAAAAAAGAATAGTGATTGAACAATTTAGTAATTTGTTCAATCTTTATTTGTTTGCTCCAACATCAAACACCAGCTCTTTGCTTTAAGAATTCCAAAAGGGTTCCTCCTTCTCTCAAGGAGAGTTCCATCAAAAAAGTATAACTGTTTTGATGTTGGAAGCAACTACTTGATCTCATACTCTTACTTTTTTTATCTAAAAAAAGTATAAGCAATAGCTTTCTCGAATTGAAATCCTTTTTCTAATAAAAAAATTTTTTCAAGAACTTTTTTATGGGTTAATTTCACAATTGATTCAATTGTGAAATCTACTTGATCTCAAAATTATTCTAATTTTGAGAAGAAAAAGAATGAAAAAAAAGATGTGATTGAAAAATTGAGTAAATTTTTCAAATCAGACCTAAATTTTTCAAGTTCGAGGCCTTTTTTTTTTTACAACAAAAAACCACATCAAACACATTTTGAATAGCTGGTTTGATGTTGGAAGGAGAGTTTAACGACTTTCCGTTTTGAAGGAAAAAAAGAAAAATGAGTAGCTTAAAATTTAACAAGTCTGATCTTTTTTTTCTCCAAAGAAAAAAAAGAAGAAACATTTGATAATTTTTTTCATGACATTTTTTAAAATTCTAGACTTGAAAGTTTTAAAGCTTTTCAAGAAACATTATCACTGGATTCAAAGAATTCCAACTTGAAAACAAATCATTTAAAGAAATCTTGAGTTTTTAGAGGGATTGTTTCTTGAAAAAAAAGGACTTACAGCGAATTGTGTTGACAAAAAAACAGAATTCAGGCGCTCCCTTCTTGATGAGGGTAATGTCCTTTGGTGTCTCTTGATTTTTTTCTACGATCATTTGCTTTTTTAGAACAAGCATAAAATCTTTTCAGAATCTAGTGATTGGCTGTTTTACTAAAAAAAAGCGTTTAAAATGTGAAATTTTTATCAACACTTCTGCTTTTTTTTAGTCTCGAGTTGTTTGAAGCTTCTTTTTTTTATGAAAAAAAAAATCAAAATTTGATAAATTTTTTCAATAGTTTTTTGTGGTTTCTTTTTTTTTATGCAAAAAAAATCGAAATTTATTAAATTTTTTCAAATTTTTTTATTAAAAAAAAAATCACCAACAGATTCTTTAAAAGTGATTTTTTTTCTAATTACTTTTTTTTATTGGAGAACAAGTTAAAAAGAAAATGTAAATGATCGGTTAAAATCTTGACAAGGAAAGTGACTTTTTATGTTGACTCGTTGGTTTTATTCGACAAATCACAAAGACATTGGAACTTTATATTTAATTTTTGCAGCATTTTCTGGCGTTTTAGGAACTATGTTTTCGGCATTAATTCGTATGGAATTAGCGCAACCTGGAAATCAAATTCTAGGTGGAAATCATCAATTATATAATGTGATAATTACTGCTCACGCTTTTCTAATGGTGTTTTATTTGGTGATGCCTGCACTTATGGGAGGGTTCGGTAATTGGTTTGTGCCCATTTTAATTGGTGCTCCTGATATGGCATTTCCTCGTTTAAACAATATTAGTTTCTGGTTACTGCCCCCATCTCTTCTTTTACTTTTAAGTTCGGCCTTAGTTGAAGTCGGTGCTGGTACTGGGTGGACGGTGTATCCTCCATTAGCTGGAATTGCAAGTCACTCTGGAGGTTCCGTAGATCTTGCAATTTTTAGTTTACATTTAGCTGGTGCTAGTAGTATTATGGGTGCTATTAATTTAATTACTACAATATTTAATATGAGAGCTCCAGGCATGAGTATGCATAGATTACCTTTGTTTGTATGGAGTGTTTTGATTACAGCATTTTTGTTGATTTTATCACTTCCCGTGTTAGCTGGTGGAATTACAATGCTCCTAACGGATCGTAATTTTAACACAACATTTTTCGATCCTGCCGGTGGTGGAGATCCTATTCTTTATCAACATTTATTCTGGTTTTTCGGTTAAACTCAAAGGATGGCCGCTGTTGAAAGTGATTTCAACGTGAAACACGTTACTATTTGCTGGAACAGTGATTGCCCTAGACTACTCGATGTTTAAGTGCTCCTTTCTCCCCATCTCTTCTCTGTTGGCTTCAAGGGGAAACTAGTAGATGATAAATTTTTTCAATTGTTTGCTCTAGTTTTTTTTTTACGGAGCTTTTAGTGGAAACAGAGAATAAGAAATCAAGAGCCCACATCAGTGAAAATGTCAATGGCATAACCTCATAATTTTCATGAGGTTCTCACTCAATCAGCAGGAAACTCATCTCACTCTTCTCTCTTGAAACCAGAGTGGTTTTTTTTACTTAAAAAAAAAGCACCCTCCATATGCTTATGGAGTCCTAAGTTTCTGTTCATTTCAAAAATTATTATGACACAACAATCAACACAAACAGAGAAGATAAGAGGATCCTCAGAGACTTTACGTAACGAATCTTGTTTTGACTGGCATTGGCTAGCTGGACTCATTGACGCGGACGGTGGTTTTTACATCTCTCGTAACCGCTATGTTTCTTGCGAAATTACAATGCATGAAAAAGAGGTACAAACTCTGTTTTTTATTAAAAAACATCTTGGTGGAAGCGTTTCACAACGTCGCGGTAAACGAGCTTATCGTTGGAGATTGCATCAAAGAGAACCCTTAAGAAGGCTCCTGAAAGGCCTTAACGGATGTTTTCATACAACCAGGGTTGCGATTCAATTTCAACAAGTTTGTGAAATCTACACAATTATTCCATTAAAAAAAAGCCCACTTACACTAGACACAGGTTGGTTTTCAGGTTTTTTCTCCGGTGATGGAAGTTTTTCTATCAACACGACAAATACTTTTCAACCAGCTATTGCGATCAGTCAAGCTGAAAAACAAATCTTGGATGAAATTGCTAGTGTTGTTGGAGGTCAAGTGTATGCTGATAAATCATGGAATGGTTGGGTTTGGTGGTCAGACATGAGAAGCGTTTTAGGTGTTCTCGATTATTTTCAAAAATTCTCACTCCGTAATCCATTAAAACAAGCACGCTTAAAAAGTATGATTCGTTTTTTAGGATATTTGGAAAGAGGATTGCATCGAGATCCAAAATCTCAAAAACGTTTACACCATTTTGTACGTGTTTTTCAAAAAAAATAAAAAACAAGATTAAGAGAAAGTCCATGATGTCTCTGTAAAGAAAAAAATTTATTGAATCAGAGACATTCACGCACCCAGAAGTTTATATTTTAATTCTCCCTGGTTTTGGAATTGTAAGTCATGTGATCTCTACTTTTTCTAAAAAACCAATTTTTGGGTATTTGGGAATGGTTTATGCCATGTTAAGCATTGGTATTTTAGGTTTTATCGTTTGGGCTCATCATATGTACACTGTGGGTCTTGACATTGATACTCGTGCTTATTTTACTGCCGCGACTATGATTATTGCTGTGCCAACAGGAATTAAAATTTTTAGTTGGATCGCAACAATGTGGGGCGGAAGTATTGAATTCCGTACTCCTATGTTATTTGCTGTTGGGTTCTTATTTTTATTTACTACTGGAGGACTTACAGGTGTGGTTTTAGCTAATTCTGGATTAGATATTGCGTTTCATGATACCTATTATGTTGTAGGGCATTTTCATTATGTATTATCCATGGGTGCTGTGTTTGGTCTGTTTGCAGGTTTTTATTATTGGATTGGTAAAATTTCTGGGCTTCAATACCCAGAAACGCTAGGCCAAATTCACTTTTGGATGACTTTTTTAGGAGTGAACATTACATTTTTTCCTATGCATTTCCTAGGTTTAGCAGGCATGCCAAGACGTATCCCGGATTATCCTGACGCTTATGCTGGGTGGAACGCTGTTTCTAGTTACGGAAGTTATCTGTCCGTTTTAGCTGCACTATTTTTTTTCTATGTGGTTTACAAAACATTGACAAGCCAAGAAAAATGTCCCCGTAACCCTTGGGAAACAACCCCAGGTGTTGCTGCAACATTAGAATGGATGTTACCTTCGCCGCCAGCTTACCATAGCTTTGAAGAAATTCCAAGTATTAAATCTTCTATCAAATAAATCAAATTCGATAGAACATCCAGTGATTACTCTGTTGTTCCATTGTAATTAAAGATTCTCTGATTAAAAATTTATCGGAATTTTGAATTCTCGTGTGTTCCAAATTCATCCTAAAAAAAGGATGAATTTGGAACTCCTTACGAAACGAAAAAATTTGAAAAAATTTTTCATCACCTTATTCTCTCACTTTTTTAGATAATAAAGTGGAGAGTTCTTGAAAATTCTTTCAATTTATTTATCTAAAAAAAGTCAAGTGTTTTTGAAAAACAACGAAAAAAATTGTAAGATGTTTCATCCTTCCCTTTGTAAACCAAGAGAACATACAAATTGCACAATTTTTGAATTTTTAAAATTAGGTCTAATCAATCATTCTTCTATAGCAAGTCTTTTTTTTTAATTGGTTTTTTTGATCAAACTTTTGAGTTAAAAATGCAATTTAAAAAAAAAAATTCCAAACTCAAGAAAATATTAATGATTTCTATCCCTTCAGGAGAAAAGCAAAAGCCTTCTAAACTAAATAGAAAATTTCTGGAGGCTTAATAAAAAAAATTCACAATCTGGAAAAACCGTGGCCTTGAAAAAAACAAGGTGCCTTAGGAAGCAAATTTAATTGGTAAGAGAACCCGTGAAAAATTTTTTCATCGCCTCTAATTTTTGGCTAAAAAACTTAGTAAAATCAAAAAAATATCTCTCATCCCCAATAAGTGTTTGTATGTAATTAAGACTCATTTTTATAACTAAAAACCACGATGAGTTGATTGACAATTTCGAGACATTGTTTCATCAATGGAAACATCAGAGGTTGGTGATTTTTTTTTATTAAAAAAAAAAGAAACAGCAGAAAACAAACCACTAGATAGAATTATCCCTTACGGGGTTCGAACCCGTGTTTTTGCCTTGAAAAAGCAATGTCCTAGACCTCTAGACGAAAGGGACTTTTTTATTTTTGTTTAACAATTTATTTGCATATCATATAGAGAAACAAAAGAAAAAAATAGTTTCTTTTTTTTTATGAAAAAAAAAATCAAAATTTATTAAATTTTTAACAGTGTTTAACAAAAGAAAGTTTTTGGTTTTCGAGTGATTCGATCACCAAAATCTCCGTCCATGTCCGACATCAAGCAGGTGCAAAGGAAATTCTTGAGTCGTTTGTACTTGATTTTTTTATCTCCAAAAAGTTTTCCACTCAAAACATTTGTAAACAAATTTTTAAGGTGATGAAAAAGTTTTAAGAATTTTTTCAAAAACTTAAAAACTTTGTATTTTTAAGGTCCAACTCGATTCTTGAATCGAGGAAATGGAGATTGAAAAATTTCCTCGATTCAAGAGTCGAGTTGGACCTCTTACTTTTTTATCTAAAAAAAGTATCACATGAAAAAATTTACTAAATTTTTTCAAGAGTTTTTTTAATTGAAAAAATTACTAAATTTGCCAAAACTGCGAAATTGAAAATTTTGGTAATTATTTCAAATCAGAACTTTTCCCCCATTAACTTCTCAAAATTAGAATAATTTTGAGAAGTTAATGGAGGTTCTTTCCATTTTTAATGGAGAGGGTTGTCCCTAAATTTATGAAATTAAAAAGAATTCTCTTTAATAATTAAATTACTTGTTTAACAATTTTTTATGAACTCAAAAAACAAATCTATAACCAAAACTTTAACAATTAACAAAATTACAACTTGCTTTTTATACAAAAAAACACAATTTAACCGTTTGACAACTTTAGGAAAAGAAAATTTAGAATTTTTAAAACCAACTCAAAGCAATTTGAGTAAAAACTATTATCACCAAATTTTAGCCTATGACCTGATTTTAAAACAAAATTACAAAACTCTCATGGAACTCCCGCGTTTAAAAAAAATTGTTTTAAATACTACATCGAAAAAATACCTTAATGACAAAAAATTAATGCTTTTAACTTTAGCTGCATTAGAGCTCCTTTCAGGTCAAAAGCCTCAATTAACTTATGCTAAAAATTCTATAGCAAACTTCAAAATTCGTCAACATCAAATTCTAGGGTGTACCCTGGTTTTACGTGAAAATCTCTTGTACAGTTTTTTAGACAAACTCTCTAAGATAATCTTTCCATCAATTCGAGATTTTTTAAAAAAAAACCAAACTGGTGATTTATTGAGTAAACACAGTGATCACAAACTTATGCAAGTCTCTGCACATAACTTTGGCCTTAAAAATCTTATGATTTTTCCAGAATTAGAGACCAATTATGATTTGGTTGATGCTTTCCACGGTATGAATTTGACCTTTGTTTTCGCTCAATCAACAAAAAAAAATTCATCTCTACTTTTAAGTGGTTTTCAAATTCCTCAATAAATCATCCCCAAAATTGATGAAAAAAGTTTAACAGGTTTATATATTTTTTTCAATAAAGAATCACCCCTTTCGATAGTTTTTGAAAAAATTTAATAAATTTTTTCATTGCCTCCGGTGTAAATCGACAGTTGCTACAAAAAAATTTTTGTAATAGACATTGAAAAATTTAGTAAATTTTTTGAAATTCTTGAAATTTTTTCATTACCTATTTTAGAGAAGAAAAAAGTCACTGTTTTCGTGGTCGTTTTAATAAAACAGAATCAAACCAGCAGTTAGGCATGGGTAGTATTGTGTTCAACGTCATCCTGTCTGTATGGTTTTCAATAAAAAAACAGTCTACAAAATTTTGTAGACTGTTTTTTATTGCACAACTCGCTAGAGTTTATGATTTATTAGGTATTTTATGAAATCTAAAATATATCACTATATGTTCCAATTACCTGAAACGGTAATTGTTGAGAAAAAAGATCATGTATTACATTTTTATGGTCCTTTAGGAAAAAATTATATAAATTTAAATAAAGCAGATCCTAGAGGTTTGGGAGCCATTTCATTAAATTCAGAAAAAAACCAGCTGGAACTTCTTAGTAGTTGCAAATCCTTTTTTGGTTTATTTCAAAAACTTATTGAAAATAAAATTAAAGGAGTAACTAGAGGCTTTCTTATCTATCTGAAAATTGTTGGAATAGGTTATCGCGCTAGTTTAAATCAAAACACTTTGCTTTTAAAATTAGGCTACAGTCATGATTTAATTTACACAATTCCGTCATCTATTAAGGTCTTTCTTTTAGATTCAACTCTCATATGTCTTTTTGGTTTGGATAAAAACCAAACAACACAAATTGCTGCAAAAATCCGTAATTTACGCCGACCGTCCGCTTATAAAGGAAAAGGTATTCGACTTGTAAATGAAAAAGTTTTAGTAAAACAAGGTAAAAAAAAATAAAAAAACTGTTTAAAAAATTTATCAAATTTTTAAACAGTTTTTTTTTTAAATTTTCTTTTCTATAAAAAAAAGTTTTTTTTTCAAGAAATTGAAAAATTAAAAAGAAGGTAAGCCAAAAAATGTAACTACTTATTTACTTAGACTTGAGATTTATGTTATATGTTTTAAATACAAATTTAGATAATAAAAAAAAACTTTTTATAGCTTTAAGAGACATTTATGGTTTAGGAAAACATAGTTCTAACCAAATTTGCGATTTATTAGGTATAAGCACTGATCGACGATTAAAACAAATATCCTCACTGCAATTAGAACGCTTAACACAACTAGTAAATCTAAATTATAATTTAAGTGGGGAAATCAAACGTTCAACTATGAAAAATGTTCAAAGATTAGTCAAAATTGCAAGTTACAGGGGTTTTCGTCATATTGAAGGGTTACCCGTTCGTGGTCAACGTACACATGGAAACAGTCGTACTAGACGAAAAATAAAAACGTTGTATAATTAGAACTCAAAAAAAGCTTTTCACCAATTGAAAAATTTCTCAAAATTTTTCAATTGATTCACGAAAAAAGTTTCATCGTAATCTAGAAAACTGATTAAAAATCAAAAAACTATGTCCAAATTTCTAAAAAAATCAAATGAAAAGGGGATAATTCATATTCAGAGTACACAAAATAACACTCTTCTTACCTTAACCGATTTACAAGGTAACGTTAAATTTTGGTCGTCAGCAGGAACTTTAGGCTTTAATAATTCTAGAAAGTCCACAAGTTATGCTGCTCAAGCTGCAGCTGAAATGCTAGCAACGAAAGCAATAAATTTGGGGTTTCATTCTATAATTATTCAAATCAAGGGCCTTGGGTATGGTAAACTCACAGCAATTAGAGCTATTTATAAATCAAAATTAAGTGTACTTAAAATTCAAGAATGCACACCTCTAGCTCACAACGGATGCCGTCCACCAAAAAAAAGACGTGTTTAAAAGACGTGTTTAAGTGCCCTGTTTTTGATCTATTTAGTTGCTACCCCATTTAAGTGAGATGAAAAAATTTAATAAATTTTTTTAACGAGTAGATTCAAAGCTGGTGCCATTTTGAATTCGAGATTACTTCTAGAACCCAAGATGAAATCTCCTCTAATTTACCTGATATCTTTTTAAATTTTGTTTAAATGCAAAGTTGCATAAAAAAAAGAGCAAAAAAATGAATTTTATCATCAGTAAATTTTCGGAAAAAAATCTAACATAGCTTTCACTACAAAAAAGACTTTTTACCTAATAATGTTTTTAGGCGCACTTCAAAAAACATCCTTTTTCTAAAAACAATTCTCTATTAATAAATCAAGTGAAACGTAAACAAATTTTCGTAGTAAAGAGTATTTCAAAATTATTCTAATTTCTCTTGAAAAAATTTCCTCTTACTTTTTTAGATAAAAAAGAAAGTAAGAAGAAATTTATCAAATCAGACTTTTTTCTTCTCAAAATTTTTCTAATTTTGATTTTGAGATGATTTTTTTTTTTGTATAAAAAAAACAAAATTTAATAAATTTTTTTAAGTTGTTCCAACATAAAAAAAGTGTAACTTTTTTTATGTGGTTTCTTTTTTTTTTATGCAAAAAAAAAAATCACCTAAAATTTTCAAATGGATTTCTTAAGGTAATTGTTTTTAGATAAACCAGTTGTTTTTTGAAACACACAAAAGTACGTGAATATAACAAAGTTTGGAGGACGTTTTTCAGTGGGGTCTTAATTTTGTTTTCGTTTTGACGTTGCCTTAGAAAAAGAAGAGGCTAGAAGGCTCGAACAACAATTTCGAGGGAATTGGAACAGAAATCGAGGTCTCACGTGTTTTCTTTCCAAATTGTTTTATTTTTGAGGAGATTCTAATTTGATTTCACAAAATGAGTCTAATCTTGAGAAATCAAAAGTATCCTGTTTTTTTTTCTTTTTTTGTGAAAAAAAGGTGATGAAAATTTTTGAAAAAACTGAAGATTGAAAAATGTCACAAACTGATTACTTAGGAAACAGTTTTTCTCTTTTAATTCTATAAAAAAAATTGTAAAATTTCTAAAAATTAGTGTCAATTTTTTTAGAACTTTGTTTTTCTAAATCAAATCCACACAAAAGTTACTAAAATTTTTGGTTCTTTATCTGATAAACACTAAAATTACTCCTTATTTGTTGTTTTGTTACATGTTAATTCAAAATGGAACGGTATTATTCTAAATTCTTTTTTTTTAATCAAACTTTTTTTTACCAAGTTCTTTCCAAGGAGGTTCTTAAAAATGGAAGTAATTTTTTTTTAAGAAAAAGAGTCTTTATGAATTTTACAAATTGTTCCTTAAAAAATTTCTATTTTTTAAGTTTTTGAAAAAATTCTTAAAATTTTGTCATCACTTTATTTTTGTTGATTGTTTCCTTCGTAAATTAGAATCCACTAGATTATGCGTTTAATTTTGTGTTCATTAAATTGCAAAATTAAACACATAAAAATTTCGTAAGAGCTTGAAAATTAGGCCCAAAATTGAGAACTTTTTGAATATTTTTGTGTCTAATAGAAATTCAATATTCAATTGAAAACAGCATTTATTTGCCCTTCCAGATGACGCTTAGAAGCGTAAAACGCGATTAAAAGATTTCTTGTTTTCAGGGTAGTAGGATTTGAACCTACGACATCTTGTTCCCAAAACAAGCGCGCTACCGGGCTGCGCTATACCCTGAAAAAAAGCGGATAGTGAGAATCGAACTCACATAGACTGCTTGGAAGGCAGTAAATTTACCATTAATCTATATCCGCAATAAAAAAATTTTAATGGTATTGTTTAACGGCAAAAAAAAGTGATGAAAAATTTGTAAACAAATTTTTTAAGGTTTCTTTTTTTTTTATGCAAAAAAAAATCAAAATTTTAAGAATTTTTTCAAAAACTTAAAAAATAGAAATTTTTTAAGGAAAGAGTAGATTTCCAAATTCATTGATTTAGGAAACTCCCCATCTTGGCTTCCAACCACACAAATCGAGGTTTCATATAGAATTGGAGGCAAGAACAAGAAAATTAACGGCTCTAAGGCGAATAATGGGATTTGAACCCATGTTTACAGAGTCACAGTCTGCCACTTTAACCTACTAAGTTATATCCGCCATTTCATTTAGTTTTTAAGGTTTCTTTTTTTTTTATGAAAAAAAAAATCAAAATTTATCAAGTTTTTTAACCGTTTGATTCTTTCACTAAACTTTTTTTAGTGAAAGAATCAAACAATTGCAAAATGCAAACTCTAATTAATGTAAGTTTATTGCATCATTTAAATAAATACAAGTTAAAATAGTGAACACATAAGCTTGAAGACATGCCACCCCTATTTCTAATCCAGTTAATGCAAACACAATCGCAAAAGGTATTACAGAAGCAGCTGCTAAAAGACCGCCTACTGAAAGCATTGTCCACGCAAAACCACTTAAAATTTTTACAAGTGTATGACCAGCCATCATGTTAGCAAAAAGTCGAACACCTAAACTTACTGCACGAAAACAGTAAGAAACTAATTCTAGAACAACCAACAAAGGAGCTAACATTAAAGGAGCCCCTTTTGGTAATAAAAAACTAAAGAAATGTAATCCGTGAACTTGAAAACCAACAATAGTGATCCCCACAAAAAGAGATAAAGAAAGCCCAAAAGTGACTACAAGATGGGACGTTGCAGTAAAACTGTATGGAATCATACCTATTAGATTGGTAAAAAGTAAAAAAGTAAAAGTTGTAAAAATCAAAGGAAATGCAAAACGTCCTTTTTTTCCTATTTGTTCATCAACTAAACTCACAACAAATTCGTAAATCATTTCCACTAATGACTGCCAGCGAGAAGGCACTAAAAATCCCCCATTTTGTGTGACTAAATAAAATAATACTAAAACTAACCCTGTGGATAGTAATAAATACAAGGAAGAATTCGTAAACGATAAATAAACATTCCCAAAACGTATAGGAATTAAACTAACTATAGCAAATTGTTCTAAAGGTGTAAAAACCATAAATAGACTTTTTTAATTTTTTTATGATTACATCATTTAATCACGTCTCATAGAAATTTTTTAATTTTTTTTGAAAAAAAATTTTTCCTCTTTCAACCAATTGAAAATATTTATCACATTTTTTCATCATCTCAAAATTAGACTAATTTTGAGATGATGTAATCCTTAAAAAAACATATAGGTGCTTGAAAATTCCAATTAATTGTGAATCCCCCCTCTATTTTTAATGGAGAAACCCACAGTTTTTCTTGGAAAGATTGAAAAATTTAGGTCTCAAAGACATCTTTTTTTTCTTTGGAGAAAAAAAAAGATCAGAAAAAAAAGAAGAAAACATTTATTAAATGTTTTCTTCTCAAAATTAGAATAATTTTGAGATCCAACTCTTTCTCAAAATTATTCTAATTTTGAGACTTGAATCGAGGGGGAAAAAAGTTCTTGAAAAAATTTAATAAATTTTTTCAAGAACTTTTTCAGATAAAAAATTAAGAGGTTCAAAAACTTGAAAAATTGTATCAAAATTTTTCAAAGAAGAACGGGCGTCTCATCAAATTATTTAGAAATGAAATGAGCTTAGCAGGACTTGAACCTACAACTGCGTTGTTATGAGCAACGTGTTCTAACCAATTAAACTATAAGCCCCTTTTAAAAAAATAATTAGGATATTTATTAAATTATAAGTAAAGTCTTTCATATCTTTTTCTAAATTCTATGAAGAAAAACTTTAAGTTATTAAAGAAAGCACAAAGTTTTGTTTGAGATTGAACAACTTAATAAGTTGTTCAATCTCAAACAAGAACCTGTTTTTTTTTTTACGGTTATATTTTTTACCTCAACAAGATGATGACAAAATTTAATAAATTTTATCAAAAACTTAAAAAATACAAATTTTTTAAGGGTGAGGTAGTTGGAAAATTATTTGAAAAAGCTCCTTGATTTGGCTCTCAAAATAATTCTAATTTTGAGTTTGAAAAATTTCCTCGATTCAAGTCTCAAAATTGGAATAATTTTGAGAAAGAGTTGGACCTCAATTCAAGTCTCAAAATTAGATTAATTTTTCTTCTTTTTTTTCTTTGGAGAAAAAAAAGATCAGAGTTGGTGATTTTTTTTTGAATAAAAAAAAAAAAACCACAGAAAACTAGTAAGACTAGTTTTCTATTGGACCTCTTACTTTTTAATCTAAAAGACTCTCACATGATAAAATTTAATAAATTTTTTCAAGTTGTTCCAACATAAAAAAAGTTACACTTTTTTTATGTGGTTTCTTTTTTTTATGCAAAAAAAAAATCACCTAAATTTTTCAATGTGGAACCATCAAAAAGGTTCACCTTTAAATGAAATTAAAGATTTGTATTTTTCCGCTTTTTTTGAATTCAACATTTTTTTGACATTTAACAATCAAGAAAATTTTTAAAACTGAGATGAAATTTCTCTTAATAAAGTTTATCTTTGTTTCTCAATTTGTTCCCAAGGACTTGAAAAATCAAAAAACCTAAATTCTTGCGTAAGTTCAAGAGATTCTGTAATTACACGTTTTTCGGAATCATCGTAGCGAACTTCAACATAACCAGTTAGAGGAAAATCTTTACGGAGAGGGTGTCCTTGAAAACCATAATCAGTTAAAATTCGACGAAGATCTGGATGGTTTGAAAAAAAAACCCCAAACATGTCCCAAACTTCACGTTCCCACCAACCCGCTGATGAATAGATTTGAGTACTTGAAACTAAAGGTTGTATTTCGTCTACGCAAGTTTTAATTCGAATACGTGCATTATATTGAATGCTTAAGAGATTATAAACAATCTCAAAGCGATGAGTACGTGAAGGGAAATCCACAGCTGTCACGTCAATTAAGACTTTATATTGTGTATTGATATGATCTCTCAGAAAAAATAAAAAAGGAATTAAATATTCTGGATAGACATAAAAAATGAATTCATTTTTATGATAAACAGAAGAGTGTATCCATTTTGGTACCATTTTGAGTAAAGACTTTGCGAAAATTCTTGTCATAAAATTAGTTTTTTTTAGTAACATCAATTAAAGAAATTCTTTAGTTGACGTGATGAAAAAATTCAATAAATTTTTTCACAGGCTTTGATTACGTAAAATACAAAACCCTTAATATATCCTTGAAGGTTCTACCCCATTAACTGACCACACGAAACAATTGAAAAGTTCCTCGATTTACATGAAAAAATTTAATAAATTTTGTTTTTTTTTATGCAAAAAAAAAATCAAAATTATTCTAATTTTTCTTCTTTTTTTCTTTGGAGAAAAAAAAGATCAGAGTTGGTGATTTTTTTTTGAATAAAAAAAAAAAACCACAGAAAACAAGTGGATGAAAAAAATTGATAAATTTTTTCAATTGTTTTCTCTTGGTTTCCAACCACAGAAAACTAGTAAGACTAGATTTCTGTTGGACCTCTTAGTCTTTGATC